GCCCTGAAAACGAAGCTGGCCGAACGATGGGTTGGGCTTAAAACACCTAAGGACGCAGTTCCTATGAATCATCATATATAGCAATATAGCAGAAAAAGCCATTAAAACGAACAACAATTATTGGGGCGGTATAACGCAGCTCTGTGGCGCTGGATTGTCGCCCATGTATGCTACAAACGATCAGGCTACTGGTCGGCTCTAAAGTTGTAAAATGTCATAAGAATTCTGAACGTGACGCCATACACGCAAAAAACACACCCACTAAGTAACTTTTCATTCTAGAAGAACCGCAATACCATAATATTTCCTGATCGAAACAAGGAAGAATACAAAGTAATGGCCCGCGTAGGTAGTTTCAACCTACTTTCTCTACTTACTTATTGAAGCCGAAGAGCATAGCAGGGCGAAGCATGCGGGCTTCAATTTCATCATTAGAAAACGCATAAATGCTTTTTTCGTGAAAATAAACTAGAATATGGAGCTCAGGGCTGAGCCTTGTGTCCTCTGGCCAAAGGTTTAAAAAAGCGAGAAGGTCCAATTAGTATGGCTAAAGATACGAGGTTCGAAAAAAAATATTTTTCTGTTCAAAAATCTATTGTGTGCCTTAACAAAATTATTGTATAGTACGACGCAAGGTTGCCCTCACCTCCACTATTTGTGCCATGCGGTTTATTATTCAGAAAATAGAAACCATGTTGACAAACATAGCATTTGTTTGATATAGAAAAAAAACCCGGCATCACTTACTTAAATTCAGGGTATGTCGAAGAAGAAGAAGAAAAGAAACTAAAAAAAAAATAATAATAATGATCCTATGCTAATAAAACAAATTGTTATACGGAAAAAAGCCCAAGAGATTGAAAAAAAATCTCCATATATTCTTTTATTTCATTGTAGTGGCTTGACAAGTCGACAATGGCGACAACTCAAAAATCTATTGTGTGCCTTTCGAGGTAGAACTTTATTTCGACCAAATTACAAGAGAAAACTACCACATAGAAACAAGCAAGGTGGTTTTATTGAGCAGCTTGCTTCTAGCGCAGGTCCCACTTGTATCTTGTACTTAACTAAAGAAGCACCAGATAATACATGGTCACAGTTATTACCTTTGGCCTCATACAACCAAAATCTAGTTTTATTATACGGACAACTTCAATCTACTTTAGTCAATCATATGGATATAAAAAAAGCGGCTAATTTAGAAATAACATCAGTATTTCAACAACTTTTTGAGCTCATTTTTTACCCATATAATTCTTTATGTTCTTGTTTGAACAAGCCAATTTATGCTCTACCCACTATACAAGAAAAGACGCAAGGAGGGTTGCTTAGTCACCAGAAGATAACCAACCACTTAATAACTAACACAAATAGTTAACTAACACAAATAGTTAACTATTATAGTTAACTAACACAAATAGTAATGGATGATTTGTTTTTTTGGCGAATAACGGGATTCGAACCCGTGTTTTCAAATTCACAATCTGACACTTTCACCTATTAAGTTATACTCGCCCTTTTTTCCAATTCAGACATTAAAATACTCGCTATCGGATTCGAACCGATAACCCATAGGAACAGATTTTGAGACTGCCGTGTTTACCATTTTCACCAAGCGAGTATGCTCACTATCGGACTTGAACCGATAACCCATAGGAACAGATTTTAAGTCTGTCGTGTTTACCATTTTCACCAAGTGAGCTTAGGCAAGCGAAGCGCAGAATCGAAACACAATAACACAATCTTTTTCTTTAACACAATCTTTTTCTTTAACACAATCCCCATCTTTCGTTTTCCTTTTGCCATTTCATTTTATAGACATCTCCGGCTTATCCTGGCTCGGCTGAATCTGCGGCATTTTTTCAAATATTTGAAAAATCTATAGTCCTCTGTCTCAAGGTGTGTAGAGACTCCTTTTTTATTGATTTATACTAATCTATCTTAGATCCGAGATAGTGCCGAAAAAATGATTCAATTTGATCTAACCATGGTTGCCTCGGCAATGGCAATGACTTCTATACAATATGCAGAATACTCCAAAACCTCTATTTAGAACTGAAAGAAGATAATGCTTTTTTATGAGAAAATCATAAAGTGCAAAGGTTAAAATTTTGAGCTTTGTTTTACGTAGTTTCGCCATCTATATAATAGAATATGGTAGAAAATAATAAGTTGGCGAGGAAGTAAAAATATATATATATATCTATATATATATATATTTTTTTTTTTATTCTGTGGTCTTGCAATTGTGTTTAAAGCTAAGGGCCCAGCCCCCTATTTCCTATCGTTTCCGTTAATCAAATAAAGGCTTCGTTTAGCCAGGGGTTATTCTTCTCCCCTGCTGAATTGCTTCGCGAACGAAGTAGGCTAAAAAAATAAAGATTTTTTTTGTCCGCCTTATTCTCTTCTATCATTCAAATGGCCCTATGAGTTTTTGCCAAGCAAAATATTGATATTGCATAAGCCATCGGCTTCCACAGAGACCAATAAAGTGATAACAGCAGCGTAGCCAAGCTTGTTCCGCCCGCTGTGCGCAAAAAAAGAGTTTTTTCCGGCACTTAGTAAAACAAAATTTTGACACTCCTTGCGTTGCGGATGGTAAGTGGATCACTAATAAAATGGAGTGATCCAAGATGACCTCTCTTTCAATTTCAATTATGTCATTATATAGTAATGGCATGCGGCGAACTCTATTGGATGCGCCAAAAACTTGATTTGTTGGGCTGTGTCAATTTAGTAAGATTGACAGAGCCTTCATCTAAGTCTCGGCTCGTGCAGCTGTCGCCCAAAATACAATCAATTATCTATCCAATCGACTGTATTTTGGTCACAATAAAAAAAAATGATTTATGTATGTATTTATTAATTGTAACTTTACCTTTACTAGGTAGTTGTGTAGCAGGTGCTTTTGGTCGTCTTCTTGGTCTACGAGGAACTGCTATAGTCACAACCACGTGTGTTTCATTATCTTTCATTTTCTCTTTGATTGCTTTTTATGAAGTTGCACTGGGAGCCAGTGCTTGCTATATGAAAATTGCTCCATGGATTTTTTCCGAGATGTTTGATGCTTCTTGGGGCTTCTTTGGCGACCGTGAAGTCACCGGATGAATTGCTGGATAGATAGATTATCTGGACGCTGCAGTTGCTCTGCGGTGAGACGGACTCGACTCACTCTCTGGGGCGAACTCCTGTAGAGCATCATAGCATGTCGGGAAACGGGCATACTGGACGTAGCCAAAAATATCCTTGGCTGTGCCCCGACCGTGTCTTTGAGACACAGGTGAGGCCGTAGGTCACGAACGTAAGGTGGAGGAGGTATCCCAAACTTGGCGCATCGGGCGAGGCCCGCGTTCCCCCTGCATATAGGCAGCAAGAGGGCGCATATGCCTGAACAAATAGGGGGCCTGAGTCCAATAAGGACAGCACACCACTTCAAGCGCACCTATGTCTCGGTATCGATAGAGTATTCGGTGGAACCGGTGAACCATACATTTTTCTAGATAGAGATGCGTGGGACAGAGGGCTCGTAGTACCTGCCTACCCGCTTCAAATATTCAAAAATTTTTTTGCTGCGAGTTTTTTCAGAAGAACATTGATATCAGCAGAAGGGAAGGGGCCTAAGTCGGCAGATGCCGTACGCTTGAGTGGCAAAGGTAAGCGACACTATACGGCTAAGCGATAAAAAAAGAATATGCAGCGAATAAAAAAAAATCTATTTTTTGCTGCGGCCCGCTTAAACATACAATGGTTACTCCAAGCCTTAGTGACAATCTCAAGTTGGTGAGCCGTGTGATAGGTAACTATCTTGCACGGTTCGGGGAGCACTTTATTATTTTACTCGAGTGAACGGCCGCCGCATTGCGGTACGCAAAAAATTTCCTGCTTGATTCTGCGATTAAAGGCCCCAGTAAAATAAAACTTTTGACTCTGTGTTTGATAGTCCGACTGTAGTTATGTTAATTGTGGTTACATTTGTAAGTAGCTTAGTTCATCTCTATTCCATTTCATATATGTCTGAGGATCCACACAGCCCTCGATTTATGTGCTATTTATCCATTTTTACTTTTTTTATGCTAATGTTGGTCACCGGAGATAACTTTATCCAATTATTTTTAGGATGGGAAGGAGTAGGTCTCGCTTCATATTTGTTAATTAATTTCTGGTTTACACGACTTCAGGCCAATAAAGCAGCTATAAAAGCTATGCTTGTCAATCGAGTAGGTGATTTCGGATTAGCTCTCGGGATTATGGGTTGTTTCACTATTTTCCAAACAGTAGACTTTTCGACTATTTTTGCTCGTGCCAGCGCCTTTTCCGAACCCCATCATTATTTTCTTTTTTGCAATATGAGATTTCATGCCATAACTGTTATTTGTATTTTACTCTTTATTGGCGCTGTTGGGAAATCTGCACAAATAGGATTGCATACTCGGTTACCTGATGCAATGGAGGGTTTTCGAATATCTGAGGGCTCTCATGTGCCAATAGGTACATTATACCAATCTCACTGTATGCCGGAATCGTCGATCAAATGAGAGTCCCCATCGGAAAAATATCTCATTTTGGCCAATCGGCAGGAAACCTATAAAGGAAGGCCAAGCCCACCCAACAAAGTAAAGGCTGAAGGAGCTCTATAGGATCCTCAGAGACTGTACGTGAGACCTCTTGTCCGAAATGGAATTTATTCTTGAAAAGCGAAGCTGCCCAGATTTAACTAAGATACGAAGCATTCTTTTGTCGTGAAGATTCGATCATCTTTTTTTTAGATTATATAGTCTAGATATGCAGGTCTTATGGAATAGAAGGATCCGTATAGGGTTTGGGCATGTAGAAAACCTTGTATTGAATCAAATACTCCTCATCAGTTTGGTTATAAGCTGGAAACGGAAAAAAATATATATATTGTTTTTTTCCAGCGCGGCCTGATGTTACATCCCAACTTTCCGCCTGAGCCCAGCCTTATTGTCATCCTCACCAAAGCGCCGCGCGCTGAATCTACCAGGATGCAGTTTAAAAAAGCTTAAATATTTTTTTTGCTTCGCGAAATATATCTATACTCGCGAAAAGCGTTGGGAGGATGGAGCTGAGACGGTGTCTCATGTATAAAAGAAGAAAAACATCTTAGTTGTTAGGGACGCAGCATCCGTAAGATTCTTGGGAGAGTCTCTATTTCATAAGTGGAAGATACAGTCCCTACTCTTGCTAGGCTTATCAGCTTATTACCTAATGCTCTAAAATAGTATTTCTTTGCCTTATGGGAGCGTAAGAGATTATTAAAGAGTAGCCCACTCCAGTATCTGCTTTGATTCATGCAGCTACTATGGTAACAGCAGGCGTTTTTATGATAGCAAGGTGCTCCCCTTTATTCGAATATTCATCCACTGCTTTGATTGTTATTACTTTCGTAGGGGCTATGACGTCATTCTTCGCGGCAACCACTGGAATATTACAGAATGATTTAAAGAGGGTCATAGCCTATTCAACTTGTAGCCAATTAGGCTATATGATATTTGCTTGCGGTATTTCCAACTATTCCGTTAGCGTATTTCATTTAATGAATCACGCTTTTTTTAAAGCATTACTTTTTTTGAGTGCAGGTTCAGTGATTCATGCCATGTCGGATGAGCAAGATATGCGTAAGATGGGAGGGCTTGCTTCCTTGTTACCTTTCACTTATGCCATGATGCTTATAGGCAGTTTATCTTTAATAGGTTTTCCTTTTCGTACTGGATTTTATTCTAAAGATGTTATTTTAGAGCTCGCTTATACTAAATATACGATTAGTGGTAACTTTGCTTTCTGGTTGGGAAGTGTTTCTGTCTTCTTTACTTCCTATTATTCTTTTCGTCTACTTTTTTTAACTTTTTTAGCATCAACAAATTCATTCAAGCGAGACATCTTACGATGTCATGATGCGCCCATTCTTATGGCAATCCCTTTAATCTTTTTGGCTTTTGGAAGTATTTTTGTAGGATACGTGGCCAAAGTGTGACCTGTTAGCCCATAAGTCACTCCTGTGACGAAGCGGCTGTTGCTCACTCAAAAAATAGATTATTTTTCGAAGTGGACAATAATTGAGAATTGGATGCGGGCGAAATTCCCGCCAATGGCTGAGATGTTCAGTCGACTCTCCTCCCTTTGTAGGAGGTCCGGCAGCCCCCGAGTTGAAGGTGAGCAAAAAAGGGAGGAGGAAAGAGGCCTTGGTGAACCACTATAAGTAAACAAGTGTAAGCTTTGTTGCCCGACAGTATCAAGTACTGACCACACTGAAGGACGGATCCTAGAATGAAAAGGAGGAATGAAGGGTACTTGCAGTGCAAATTTTTGGTCTTGCATTGAACATCCAATGGACCTTGGACTAAATGGCCACTGTCTGAAAGGACTATGTCCAAGAGACCACCCCGCAAAGTACATCTTGCGCCTATGGGCCGCTATAACTATCCAATACACTCAAAACTGGAAAACTCTGGTAGGGCTCCCTTGCGGCGGGCTGCCAAGCTATAAACCCAACGAGAGTAGGATTCTCTAAAAAGCCAAGGCCGCAGAGTGCAGCCAGCCAAAATAGATTTCTTTTCGCAGCATTTTTATTATGCCCACTTGGAGATTTAGGATTTCAGTAAAAACTGGAAAGGAGAATAAGTTATGAGTAGGTTCTACATAGATACCCAAATGATACCCTGGGAACAAATTCCTTGGCCCAAGGTCGAGGCAGTTGTTTTTAAACTCCAAACCAGGATTTACCAAGCTTCTCGCTCCGACAATATGGACAAGATGCGTGCTCTACAATTTAGACTCATACGAAATCTACATGCCAGACTCTTAGCCGTAAGACAAGTTACGCGGGAGAACCAAAGGAAAAAGGACCCTGACATTTACAAGAAGTTGGTTGCCTCGGGATCACAAAAAATAGAGATGGCAAGAGGTCTTCAATTGGATGGAAAGGCTACGCCCGTTCGTCAGATGATAATAGCAAAGCCCCGAAAAGAAGGAGAGCACCCCAGAAAACTACGAGCAAAAAAAAAATATAGATTTTGTTGCGCCTTTTCTGCACTAGGCGCAACAAAACGTAGAGTCAATCAGGCACGCTTTGCGCCTGGAAAATGGAAAGCAAAAAACAATCTATATTTTTTTTTTCGAACTAAACTTCGCGTCTTTTTATCTTTTTGGCCTATTTGCGTTATTGAAGACAGAGCGAAGCAGGCTTTAATCAAAATGGCCTTAGAAACTGAATGGGAAGCCCGCTTCGAACCCAATTCTTATGGATTCAGACCCGGACGAAGCTACCAGGATGCCATCAAAGCCATATTCGACGCTATTCGAGCCAAGCCCAAGTATGTTTTGAACGCGGGCATTTCCAAATGTTTCGATCGCATCGACCACCAAGCCCTCTTGAACAAACTGAAAACTTTGCCTAATTTAGCCAAACAGGTCGAAGCCTGGCTTAAAGTCAACCTCATGACCGGATTAGGAAATAATGCTCAGTACATGGAAAGGGGCACCTATCGCGTGATCTTTCCACTGCTAGTCAACATTGCTCTCCATGGGATGGAGACGGCTTTAACAGAGTGGTCACTGAAAGCATATCCCAAAGGACCAACTCCGATACTGGTTAGATATGCCAACGACTTCGTTGTACTTCACCAATCCGAAGAGATCATAGAACAAGCTCAGGCATTCCTGAGGGAATGGTTAAAGTGCATGGGACTAGAATTGCACTCAGAGAAAATCCAGGTAGTCGACACTGGATCCGGGTTCCAATTTCTAGGGTTTTCAATCAATCATATCTGGAAATGGGGCAAAGTTAGAACTTTAATAACTCCGTCTCGTGAGTCTCGCCGGAGATTTCTCGAAGATATGCGACAGGCCATTCAATTGTCAAAAGGAAAAGCAGCCTACCAACTTATCATAACCCTAGTACCCCAAATAGTAGGATGGGGCAACTACTTCAAATACTCTGAATGCAACAATCTATTTCGGAGATTAGACCATGATATCTTTCAAAAGATCCGAGCATGGGTATACCGACGGCATCCGACATGGGGTCGTGATAGAATCAAACAAAAGTACTTCCCCGAAAAGAGAAGCTGGCTCTTCAACAAGAAAGTATACCAAGATAACTGGATTTTGTACGACTCTCGCACAACGGCCTTCGGGGTGAAAAGAGAATATTACCTGGTCAAACTGAGTTGGATAGCTAGCCACAAGCACATGTTGGCAAGACAAGATAAGAGCCCGATAAAATGAAAAGCCGCGTGAAAAAAGAGCGCAACAGCAAAAAAATCTAGATTTTTTTTTTGCTCTTGACTTCTCCGTTCTACTGCGCACCTTTAACGGAACTACTATCTACTGAAATCTAAAGGTTCCAAATGCGGTAACCAAAAAGCTAAAGGGCTCTTTCTTTATTACATCGCCCAAACATGTTAGAAAACCATGAGAGCCTAAAAGTAGAGCACATCAACGTGAAATCCTTGTGTGTTCGTAGAGAACTTATGAACAAGCACTGCCATATTGGAGACAAGCAAGAAGACGTAAAAATTCTGAGAGGAGCCGTATGAGGCGGAAGCCTCACGTACGGTTTTGAAGCCAAGCCGTTCCAGCAATGGAACGGCTTAGGAACCGATATGATGATTGGTTTAGGTACCAATTTTTGGGCTAATTCTCTTTTTATACTACCAAAAAATGAAATTATTGCCGAATCCGAGTTTGCTACTCCAACAATTATTAAACTAATTCCTATTTTGTTTAGTACTTTAGGTGCTTTTATGGCATATAATATAAATTTTGTAGCAAATCCATTCATTTTTGCTTTGAAAACTAGTACTTTGGGTAATCGATTATATTGCTTTTTAAATAAGCGCCGGTTTTTTGATAAACTTTTCAATGACTTTATAGTCAGGTTCTTTTTGCGTTTTGGATATGAAGTTTCATTTAAAGTTTTAGACAAGGGTGCTATTGAAATCCTGGGACCTTATGGAATTTCGTACACATTTCGAAAATTAGCCAAGCAGATAAGTAAACTTCAAAGTGGTTTTGTTTATCATTATGCTTTTGTAATGTTGATCGGCTTAACCATATTTATTACCATAATAGGTCCGTGGGATTTTATTTCTTTCTGGGTAGATAATCGATTGTATTTTATTTACATAGTGAGTTTTCTATTTATTCATTTTGAAAACGACATTAGCACGAACTAAAGGGGCATACTTCCTTATATAATACCATGAAACTTTGAGGGACGCAATGATAAGCCGGTGCTACGCCCTTTTTTTGGCCCCGCCGAGAGGGAGGGCTGAGGCCCGACGAAGCCTAACAAGCAAAAAAAATAGATTTTTTGGAGCCTAAGCTATGCTCTGCGGTCTAGCTATGATAAACCGTAGAAAGAAAATGGATCCTCGAATAAAGCACGTTATTGCTTTGGGTCTATGGGGAATCTGAAGAAGAAGAAGAAGAAAGTAAAGGTTGGAATGATAGAATAATGAATCGAAAGAGAGAAAATGAAAAAAACCATAAAACGAAAAAAAAAAATTTCGGCTTTTTTTATTCTCCTCGACCGTGACTGAGACCGTCCAGTCACGTGATTGAGGCCGTCCAGTCATAATAGCAAGCCCTAGAGCATTGAACAAAGCGGTGAAAGGCGAAGCATGCAATTACATAGTATGCGCGTATAAAAGCTCATCAAGTTATGCAATTATTGCGGGCTTTATGTATATAAGTGCAGGGGGTTATGATGATATACCCATAAGGCCTCTATGGCTGGAAAGCCAGGAGGAAATATGGACCCGCGGCCTGCGAAGAAAGCTGCGTCCCCGGGATCTTCTGGAAAAAGAGTAAACATTTATGTTACAATTTTTAGCTCCATTTTATTCCAATCTCAGTGGTCTCATTCTGTGTCCTTTATTAGGAAGCATCATTCTTTTCGTTATCCCCGATCCCAGAATACGACTGATACGAAGTATTGGTTTGTGCACCTCTTTGATTACTTTCTTATATTCCCTTCTTTTCTGGATACAATTTGATAATTCTACAGCCAAATTTCAATTCGTGGAAACCATTCGATGGCTTCCTTATTCAAACATCAATTTTTATATAGGTATAGATGGTATCTCTTTATTTTTCGTGGTCTTGACCACATTTTTAATTCCTATTTGTATTTTAGTAGGTTGGTCCAGTATCAAAAGTTATAAAAAAGAGTATATGATAGCGTTTCTAATTTGTGAATCTTTCATGATTGCTGTGTTTTGCATGCCGGATCTTCTATTATTTTATGTTTTTTTTGAAAGCGTTTTAATCCCTATGTTGTGCGGAGCTGTGCATCTGATATTCGCGGCGCGAAGCGCCGCCTCTGCAGGAGCCTTGTGCAGTAAACCTTTCTGAGTGATCTGAAGACCAGTAGGCTCGCGAAGCTTTCAGAGAAGGGTAGTCTTGTGTGTAAGCATAGCTTTTTGGTCGAACCCGTCGGATGACCTAGTTGGGATTGGGGGGTACTTCGAGTGGGTACTTCGCAGGACTTCACTCTGCCTACTCGAATATTGTATAAACATGCAGGAAAGGGTGCTCCTAGGCAGGGAAGAATGGAGTTTTGCTACGAGAAAACGGTTTTCGTGAAGTCTAAGGGGTGCAGACACACTTGCGCGAATTACAGGTGACGGCTACAAGGGTGGTGGGGAAAAGAAAAGTACCCGACGCCTGGGGATGGACATAAATTTGTTAACTACCTATTGAGCTGACAAGGATAATCGTCCTGATCTTGAAAGAGGACCTCAGGTCAATTCCTCTGTCGGAAAGTTATTGGCGAGGCCGCGGAATGAGTCGCTAGAACAAAAAAGGAGACCGAAATAAAAAAATATTTTGGAACTACGAGCCGAAAAAAGGCGTAAAGCCCTTTCTGCAAAAATCTATATATTTTTTTTCTTGCTTGGCTTTTATTCTCGGCTCATCCGCTATTTTGAGAGGGAGCCGTATGACGCGAGAGTGTCATGTACGGTTCTTTGAGAAGGGTGTGGGTACCTACAGGAGCTTTTTCTCGACTCATTTATCATGGGGAGATAAAGCCGAGGGCCTATCATCCCTTACTCTCCTATTATCATAGGGGTATGGGGTTCTAGACAAAGAAAAATCCAAGCAGCATATCAGTTTTTCTTATATACTTTACTCGGATCTGTCTTCATGCTCCTAGCCATTTTATTTATTTTTTTTCAAACAGGAACCACCGATTTACAAATATTATTAACCACAGAATTTAGTGAGCGACGCCAAATATTGCTATGGATTGCTTTTTTTGCTTCTTTTTCTGTCAAAGTGCCTATGGTACCAGTTCATATTTGGTTACCTGAAGCTCACGTAGAGGCACCTACGGCTGGATCTGTAATCTTGGCAGGAATTCTTTTGAAATTAGGAACCTATGGTTTTTTAAGATTCTCTATACCCATGTTTCCTGAAGCGACACTCTATTTTACTCCTTTCATTTATACTTTAAGCGTCATTGCTATTATATATACTTCCTTGACTACAATAAGACAAATCGATCTGAAGAAAATTATTGCCTACTCTTCAGTAGCTCATATGAATTTTGTGACTATCGGTATGTTCAGTCTAAACATACAAGGAATTGAAGGTAGTATTTTACTCATGTTAAGTCATGGAATGGTTTCTTCAGCCCTTTTTTTATGTGTTGGTGTTTTATATGACCGACATAAGACTCGACTTGTTAAATATTATGGAGGTTTAGTCAGCACCATGCCCATGTTCTCTATGATCTTCTTATTCTCTACCTTAGCCAATATGAGTTTACCTGGTACTAGCAGCTTTATCGGAGAATTTCTTATTTTAGTAGGAGCTTTCCAGAGAAATAGCTTAGTGGCCACATTAGCGGCACTTGGAATGATTTTAGGCGCAGCTTATTCTCTTTGGCTATATAATCGTGTAATTTTTGGGAATTTCAAACCCAAATTCCTCCAAAAATTCTCCGATTTAAATAGAAGAGAAGTTCTAATATTTTTCCCTTTTATTGTTGGAGTTATTTGGATGGGTGTCTACCCCGAAGTTTTCTTAGAGTGTATGCATACTTCCGTAAGTAACTTAGTGCAACATGGAAAATTTGATTGAAAAACATAAAAAAGAGGTTTGAAGAAATGTTTGAACATGATTTTTTGGCGCTTTTCCCAGAGATCTTTCTTATTAATGCAACCATCATTTTGCTGATTTATGGAGTTGTATTTAGTACCTCTAAAAAATATGATTATCCACCATTAGTGTGTAATGTTAGTTGGCTTGGTTTACTTAGTGTTGTGCGCCTAGGAGGGCGCGTTTGAGAAGACGATGGTTGAAAACAATCGCTCGGATAGACTCCCTAACCTTATGCGGGATCAGACCGCAAGGAACCATAGCATGGGTACCATCCGCGTTTCGTCGCAAGTACAATCGTACGCATAGGAGTAAGGTAACTTCCCCCAACGAAAGGCGGGGCCGGAAGACACGTGGGCTCGAACGCTACTCACGTGCGAGCAACCCTCCGGACGTAACTGTAATGGACAGAAAAAGTGGTACACGTGACTAAACGACAAGCAAACGGCCAAACGCGCAAACTAGGGATCATCCAAATGGACTCGATAGGGACCGGCTTTGATAAAAGCAGGGCGTAGCAAATTTGCTACGATTTTCGGAAAAAAATACTTTTGAAAATCCCTTGGAGACCAAGGCTTTAGCCAAAATGTACGGGTGACAGATCCTTCCATAATGTACCCTGAGAAATACACCGGGCAATTAATGTTAAGCATACGACGATGCCCTTTGGAGTGAAAGCCTCGGAGGAAAAGGAGGTAGGTGATAATGCGCTGTACTTTCCAGACGCGGCGCGCGCCGCGTCTGGAAAGTACAGCAAACTCGGAAAAGCAATTTAGGATAATGTCATTAAAGAGAAAAAAAAAGATTTTTTTCGCTGAGTGCTACTACTTTCAGTCCCATATTAATGAGACTTCCTACGTCAATATACAACCCTGGATAAGAGACTAAGGCAATAGCTAGGTAAAACAGCGATTTGATTAATCTACCTACAGACGTAGCCAATGAAGGAATGGAAGACAATGTAGCATAACGCCAACTCCGAAATGATCAGTGTTTTATTTTGTTCATGCAGGCCCGGCCTTAGAGGGTTTCGGTCCGTAAACCTGAAAAAGTTATCATGGACGAGCCACATGCGGGGAAACTTGCACGTGTGGTTCTGACCGGGGGGGAGAAAAGCACCCTATCGGTATCTAATAACTATCTTATTGGTCGCTTCTAGCACACCTCTAACTGTTGCCAATTTATTCTATAATAATTTAATAATAGACAATTTTACCTATTTTTGCCAAATCTTTCTATTAATAAGTACGGCTAGCACTATAGTTATGTGTCTGGGTTATTTTAAAGAAGAGAGTTTGAATGCTTTTGAATCTATTGTCTTAATTTTACTTTCTACTTGCAGTATGCTCTTTATGATCTCGGCTTACGATCTAATTGCCATGTATTTAGCTATTGAGCTTCAAAGTTTATGTTTTTATGTGATTGCAGCATCAAAAAGAGACTCTGAATTTTCTACAGAAGCTGGCTTAAAATATTTTATTTTAGGTGCATTCTCCTCTGGAATTTTATTGTTTGGTTGTTCTATGATTTATGGATTTACTGGAGTTACCAACTTCGAGGAATTAGCTAAGATTTTCACCGGATATGAAATCACTTTATTTGGTGCTCAATCTAGTGGTATCTTTATGGGGATTCTATTTATTGCCGTAGGTTTTTTATTTAAGATCACAGCAGTTCCTTTTCATATGTGGGCACCTGATGTATACGAGGGTTCACCTACTCTGGTTACAGCATTCTTTTCTATTGCACCTAAAATATCTATTCTTGCCAATATGGTACGTGTTTTTATTTATAGTTTTTATGATCCAACATGGCAACAACTATTCTTTTTTTGCAGCATTGCTTCTATGATTTTAGGAGCATTGGCTGCAATGGCTCAAAACAAAGTCAAAAGACTTTTAGCTTATAGTTCTATTGGACATGTAGGTTATCTTTTTATCGGTTTCTCATGTGGAACCATAGAAGGGATTCAATCGCTACTAATTGGTGTTTTTATTTACGTATTAATGACCATCAATGTATTCGCCATAGTTTTAGCATCACGTCAAAACCGTTTCAAATATATAGCAGATTTAGGTGCTTTAGCCAAAACTAATCCTATTTTAGCTATTACTCTGTCTATTACCATGTTTTCATACGCAGGAATACCCCCGTTAGCCGGATTTTGTAGCAAATTTTATTTGTTTTTTGCTGCTTTAGGCTGTGGGGCTTACTTACTAGCCTTAATAGGAGTTGTTACTAGTGTTATCAGTTGTTTTTATTATATACGCTTTGTGAAAATAATGTATTTTGATACACCTAAAAAATGGATTCTATATAAACCAATGGATCGTGAAAAATCCTTACTACTAGCAATTACTTTATTTTTGATCAGTTTTTTCTTTTTATACCCTTCTCCTCTATTCCTAATTAGCCATCAAATGGCACTAAGTCTATGTTTGTAAGTTGTATGTCTGATAAATAAATAAAATTTTTATAAGTTCAGCATAATAGAATAGTTGCATAATCCACAAGTATGAATTGGATTCGAGGCTGAATTCGAGCAAGGCCACAGAGCGTAGCTTTTCGCGGGGCGCGATAAAAAAAAAGAATTTTTTTCGCAGATTGGCCTTTGCTAAAAACAAGGAAAGCACTGCGCCTCCAATGACTCTCCGTACCGTCTTATTTCTCCATCCTCCCGGTTGTTTCCAGCCCCATCATTTGTTATGCGAATAATGTGGGCACAGCGCCGGTTTAATTGCGTTTCGCAGAGAAATGGCCACCGCAGCGTGAGGCTGCACCTGCGCCCTGAATCATGACAAATGATTTCCATTTGCCAAGCAACGAAGCGGCCCCCTGCTTTTGTTGGCTATTCTCTCCCGGTACCTTAGGCAAGAAAAAAGAATAGATTTTTGGGGGAGAAAACTGGGTGGAAAAAGACCCAAGCGGAAAAAGGGACTTGAACCCTCAACCTCAGCCTTGGCAAGGCTATACTCTACCATTAAGCTATTTCCGCCAGCTCCGACAAAACGAAACAATAAGAAGAAAGTAAGAAGGCCTTTACACTTATCAGATGTATTCTTTTAGTAGAATTTGATGGATAGGCCCATGCTTGGAAAGATTCGAACTCTCAACCCCCAAATCCGTAGTTTGGTGCTCTATCCGATTGAGCTACAAGCACAAATTTATTATTCTTAAGCACTACGTGTCATGTAGGCTGCATTACTACAAAGAAAAAACATATATATATATGAAAAAATATTTTAAGAATTGAAAAAAAAAAGAGATATGTTTTTTTTCCCCTATTCACTTAAGCGATGGTATACTTTGAAATTAGAATAGTATTACCCTATTGCATTATTTCAAGGCGTTTATGCCTTCTGTGACCCGGGAAAGTTTATTATAGCACCGTGGTCAAATTAGTCAACATTTTGACCGCAGGTAAGGGATCTGGATGCATTATAACACGTTAGTAATCAAGTTCAAAAAAGAATACTTTGTTGATTGATTTGATTAGCTCGCGTTTAGGTTTTACTGCCAAAAAAAAAAATATATATATATATTTTGTTTTCTCATTTCTCCCAATTTATTGGCTCCATCCAAAAAGCGAAAATGCAGACGTTATTAAAGGTCGCTCTTGGTGTAATGTTGACCAGGTACAGAGTTTTTTTTTAGTTGAAAGCGTCATGGATTATCGTAGGTAAATGAGAAAAAAAGTGGCACATAAACGGGCCACAGGCCGCAAATTGTGCCACTTTTTTTTTTCTTTTTATTGCAGCGCAGCTCTGACTGACTATTTTTCTTTGAAATAATTTTGTCCCTTTCGTCTAGGGGTATAGGACATCGTCTTTTCATGGCGAGAACACGGGTTCGAATCCCGTAAGGGATAGCCTTACTTATATATGCTCCGAGAGCCAAGCGAAATGAGCTTTCTAGTGCACGTAGGAATTTTTTGTTTAGAGAAGAAAAGGACACAAAAAATGGAAAAAAGACTTTTTTTTCAGTGTCTTCGCTCCTTATTCCAGTTTTTCACCGTTCTCCTCTATTATTTTTCCCCGTGCCCTCATGATGAACGAAAATCGTGGAGAGCATAGTGATGAAAGGGCGCAGGATATCGCGGCCAAAGGCCCCATTCCCAGAACAAATAGAGCATGAGAAATAAAAAATAAAAATTTTATGCAACTTTCTAAGAAAAACCAAGTAAGTGAAATATGCCTACAATAAATCAATTGATTCGTCATGGTAGAAAGTCAAAACGGCGCACACAACGTACTCGAGCTTTAACTCAATGTCCTCAAAAGCAAGGAGTATGCCTGCGTGTTTCGACGAGAACACCAAAGAAACCTAATTCAGCTTTACGCAAGATAGCCAAAGTACGTTTAACCAATCGAAATGAAATAATTGCTTACATTCCCGGCGAAGGCCATAATTTGCAAGAGCATTCTGTGGTTATGGTTAGAGGGGGTAGAGCGAAAGATTTGCCAGGTGTAAAATACCATTGTATTCGAGGAATTAAAGATTTGCAGGGAATACCGAGTCGACGTCAAGGCAGATCTAAATATGGTACAAAAAAACCCAAAGATTCTATATGAATTTATTTGTCAAATCATCAAATTTCAGCTTTGTGTTTGATTCATCAAAGGCAGGGATCAAAAAAAAGGAAAATTGGCCATTTAGCGGAAAAAATCTATTTTTTTTTCCAGAAAGCTTTTTTGCGCGTCGTTTATCGCATTGTAGATATTTATGCTATGCCCTTCCAGGGCATGTGCTATCAGGACCTAAAGATCGTGGAGCAAGCATATACAATAGCTCAGACAATTTGGGCTATATCCGGGGCTTGCATGGTAAACAGAAACAATTAATAAAAAAATTGGTCCATATTTGCATGATTAATGGTAGAAAAACGAGATCTCGTGCTATTGTTTATAAAACTTTTCATTGTCTAGCTCAGCATGGCGATATATTGAGACTTTTGGTTAATGCCATAGAAAATGTCAAGCCTGTTTGTGAAGTGAAAAAGGTAAGAATTTCTGGTACTACTCAATTAGTACCATCTATTATAGCAGCAAATCGTCAAGAAACCTTAGCCATTCGTTGGATGCTCGAAGCGGCAGCCAAACGACGTATTAACAAAAAAAGCATGAGCTTAGATCAATGTTTAGCTGATGAGATATTGGATGCTTCCCGAAAGATGGGGATTGCACGTAAAAAAAGGGATGATCTTCATAAACTGGCTCAAGCCAATCGTAGTTTTTCGCATTATAGATGGTGGTAAACTATTTGAGGTAGGAAAAAAAGGGGATCAGGCGACGAGGGAGGCGAAGCGCATTATTTAGAAACTTTTCTGCGCTTCGCCCCCTTTTGCCTCGTCCCATTCGGGGATTGGGGAGAGAAAAAAAAGGCCAAGCTTCGTTATGCGCTTGGCTACTCATTTAGAAGGATCTCATGGCTTTTATCATAATGAAACTATTCGGGTAGGAATTAGTCCCCGGGGTCCCGGGACATTCGTTTCCGCCAACGGGGAACTCTACAAGAGGCCGCAGGGCGCAGCAAAATATATATATATATAGAATATTTTTTTTTTCGTAGCTTTTTGCATCCCGCGCGTTCAAAGGTCTTCGACCATCGGTGTGCATTATTCTGCGTCATCAAAAGCAAATCCAGCTTTTTTTATTATGGTTGACGATGACGCGCTTAGAAAGTAAAGAAGTGATGTAGCAACTGTTTTGATGCTCCCTACACCAGTCTTTTAATGAAGGTTTATAGCATCATTTAAGTAAATACAGATTAAAATAGTAAAAACATAAGCTTGTAATATAGCAACACCTAATTCCAAACCAGTTGATGCGAATACTATTAAAAAAGGAGCAAGATGCGCTAAATACATAATACCCCCCATAGATAGCATAGTCCAAGCAAACCCGCTTAGAATCTTTACTAAACTATGACCAGCCATCATATTGGCGAATAAACGTATTCCTAGACTTAATGCGCGAAAACGATAAGAGATTAACTCGAGAAGTACTAGGAAGGGTGCTAACGGCAAGGGTACTCCTTGCGGCAATAAAATACTAAAAAAATGAAGCCCATGTGTTTGGAATCCAACTATAGTGATTCCAATAAAAAGAGATAATGAAAGACCCAGGGTAATTATAAAATGACTTGTTACTGTAAAACTATAAGGTATCATACCAATAAGATTACTAAATAATAAGAAAGTAAAAGTGACAAAAATTAGAGGAAAAAAGCGTTGTTTTATCGAAGAAGGACCGCTTATTTGTTCATTTACCAAGTTAAGCACAAAATCATAAATAATTTCAACAAAGGATTGCCAAGCATTTGGTACTAAGTGTCCTCCATTTAAAGTAATGAAATGAACTAGAAGCAATACTAGACTGATAGTTAATAGCATAAACAAAGATGAATTGGGTCGGTAGGGGAAAAAAATCTTTTTTTTTTGCTCCATTTGAACCTTACTTAGGCCCAGGGTTCAGAGCCGTTCCCCTCCTATAGAACCGTACGTGATAGTCTCCCATCATACGGCTCCTCTCTCCTCGGGACCGGCCAAAGGTCCAATAGAGGCTTTATTTTGGCAGCCATCTTCAAAAAAGTATTTTTTTTTACTTATCCGAAGAGAGCCAGGACTACATTCCTCGCCGCTTATTTTGTGGGAGGTTTTCTATCCATCCTCGAGCGCATTCCGCAGTATCCTGGGCACTCGCCCTCATAGCCGTCACCCCAGTTGATCTACCCGCGCGTTCTGTCTAGGATTCTCTAAGCTCGACCGGCGTGTGCCGGCGTGAACATGGTTTGTATCCTGACCCAGGGGCTTCCTTTCACCGTTTACCATCGGCTATTTGAGTAGATCAGTCCTCATATTCGTCTCCCTTCCAAAAGAGCGGCCATTCTCGAGATTCGTAAACCTATCCTGTACAGAACACTTTCCTGACTCCACGGCATCGAAGTAAACGGGAGTTGGATTATCGTCTAAAACCCCGACGAAGTGTTTACACCATCGAGTAGTGGGCGCGAGCTCCGCACGTAAATGAAAGATAAAAATTTCCTATATGAATAGGAATCAATGGAATAATTGCAAATTGTTCTAGCGGACTGCAAGCCATGATGAATTCTCTTTTTTTTCTTTTAGCGCGAGGCGAAACTGAGAAGCCGCTTCGTTGCTTGACGCTTTTCAAGGCAAAGTCTTGAGAGAAAATAAAAAAATATTTTTATTTCTTTCGGTATTTTTTCATATATATATTATATATGACAAAATACCTCGAAGCCAAGCTTGATTTGCCCTACATTCGCCATTCGCGCAGCGAATAGAGCGTTAATTTCTATTTATGTTCCTTTTTTCTTGAATAATGAATGGTAACTTTTTGGAAAAGAGGGGAAGCAAAGCATAATCAAATGGATTTGAAGAGCTAAAAAAAAAGATTTTTTTTTACTTTTCTGCATTTTGGAATATATATGAAAAAAAATCTATATATTTTTGTGCGCCTAGATTTTTTGTCGGTTTGCTGCGTGCCTTTCTTCTATAAGCTGATGGACAAAGTATGCGTGATTTTGTGCCATCTATGTTCGTTCTAGAAGAGAATAAAACTCAAAGTTTCTAAGCCTCTTCTTGCCCCAATTCCATAAGTTGGGGTCGAAGACCCCAACCATGTGCTTTCCAATATTTGGTCAAAAAGCAAAAGTGAAAAATGCTCATTTACATAGCGAATTTATGAATCGTTTTGTACGGAAACAACTCAAAGCGGTTTCAGCTCAGGGAGCCTTCGGTGATGCAAGGTTCAAGAGTGTCTAAGGGCACAAAGAATAAAGTTTATAAATAAAGATGGTCATTAATTATCATACATGATGAATTTGCTTTATACGAATTCAGAATCAAAAATAGTCTACGGATTTCACGAGCGAAAGATAGTTTTGTACGCAAAGTTCGCCATGCATTTACTATTACGATATATCGAGATTTATCTACTCGACTGACGAGAACCTGAGACACTTTTTATTTATGATGTCGTTCCACGAAGCCTTCTGATGAGCTATATCCGAAGCAGGGGGAGGGAAGCGGATAAGAAAAAAAATACATATTTGTTTTGCTTCCTGTTGCACCTTATAACCGAAGGCCTCTTTCGTATCGAGAGCGCTCTTATTTCGCACTTCTTCCTCTGCTCCAGCAGGATCTCTTTCCTATGGGGCTTTTTTTTTATGCCGCGTACATGTGTTGGCTTCAGTTGTTCTTCCGCTTGGTTTGTGTCTGCCCGCATCATCTGGAGAACAGATGATGCGTAGAAAAAAAATATATAGATTTTTTTTCATTGTTGAAGCAAATGATAAAAGGGACTTAGTAAAATAACCATGATACTTTTTTCTGTTTTTTCGAGCATTGCTTTAGTCTCTAGTGTTATGGTAATACGTGCTAAAAATCCAGTCCATTCTGTTTTATTTTTCATCTTAGTTTTTTTCAACACTTCGGGTTTACTTGTTTTGTTAGGTCTCGACTTCTTTGCTATGATCTTTTTAGTGGTTTATGTAGGAGCTATTGCCGTTCTATTTTTATTCGTAGTTATGATGTTGAATATTAAAATAGCAGAAATTCACGAGAATGTATTGCGTTATTTACCTGTAGGTGGTATTATTGGAGTTATTTTTTTGTTGGAAATTTTCTTCATTGTAGATAATGATTACATTCCAATATTACCAACGAAATTGAGTACAACCTATTTAACATATACAGTTTATGCTGAAAAGATACAAAGTTGGACTAATTTGGAAACATTAGGCAATTTACTTTATACCACCTATTTTGTTCTGTTTTTGGTTTCTAGTCTCATTTTATTAGTAGCTATGATTGGGGCTATAGTACTTACTATGCATAAAACTACTCGAGTCAAAAGACAGGATGTGTTCCGACAAAATGCTATAGATTTTGAAAATACTGTCAAAAAAATCAGAGATATTTGAAGGCTTTAGCTCTCTGAAACCATTAAGAAGCTCAAAAAAAAAGGTATATATATTTTTTTTTGTACGCTTCTCCTTTTCTCTGTCATGCCTTCCCAATCTCTGCTTTTCTTTTGCACAAAGCAAAGGAAGCGGGTAAACCCCCGGAAAGCTAAGGTTTTCCGGGACTAAAGTCCTTCGTAAAGCCAATAATAAATAGAGAGCGAAAAGAAGAAAAGGTAAATACAAAAATATAGATTTTTTTGACGTATGCCGGAGCGGACGACTTAAGTCCTACTTTACATTTTAGTGGTCGAAGAATCGAAAAGCAAACAAATTTTCTATTTTATAAAAGAAATTGCTGCGTGCTGCAACCGCCAAAAAGCGCAGAGCAGAACAGCAAATAAAAATAGAGGTGGTGGCATGACGGCTCGTTTTCTTTTCCAAGTTACTGCATTGCCCTTGATGCATTTATCTTTTCTATTCAATCCAAACCCCTTTACTGCAACTTTTGCCTTTATGGCCAAAGGCGCGAAGCGCAGCCAAATAGTTTTTCGTGTTCTTTTTCTAGGAGTTCCGCGGTTAGCACAAATGACTGTTAAGTGCGCTGAATATATTGAGACAGGATTTAGCTTTTTACTATGCCATTGTTCGGAGCATATCTAAACAACTACCTTACCTTTATTCGAAGACAAATTTAAAAAACGCAGCATACTATAGATTATGTCTAAGTTAGGCCTCATATGGATAAATCTTATGGTTAAACGCAATTCATTTGGGTTTTTTTAGCTCTCGTTCATGTAAGTATAGCATGGTCAAGCTGTCAAGCATAAAGCATGTAAATTTTTAATGTGTTTCCGCTTTGCGCCTAGCTTTTAATTCCGAATTATGGGTCTACTCTATGGCGTAGCATCTAATTACTATGTTATTGCAGAACTGAATCAAAGCCAAGTGGTTTTTCCATTATATGAATAATTAACAAGTTGCATAATTTGCTACTTTTAATCCCTTTTAAGCATTGTATTGGTTCGACTGTCTGTTTCTAAGAGGTTAGTTATACTTATTAAAGCAAATAACCAAAGCCTTTGTAGGCTCCGTTTCTTCTATATGATGGCGCATGGTTAACGGAAGATTAATACTGATCATGTAGAACAGATTCAGTTGCGCGAAGCACTCATACTCATAATGGTGCGAAGCACTCGAAATGCATGATGCATCTTTAGTGTAGGGCCGAAGGCCCGGGCTTATTAGGATGTAAGTATGTAGATTGTGTAGGTTTTTCCATTAATAAAGAGATCTATATTGTAGAAGGCTTGGCCTTTCTCTCTTCAGGAGGAGACAACAATGCTGTTAAGGAATCCTTAGGCCCGAATGGAAAGGCTTGGGTTACTAATGAACGAATTCCAGGAGTTGGTGAACTACAAAGAAAAGAAAATATGAAAAAGCCTTGTAAGTCGTGAGTACACTCCAATAGACGACTAGGATCTTAGACCTTCAGAACGTAGCCGACACTTTCTAGAATAGAATAGAAAAGGAGTTGTTGACGCAGTCTACTGGCCACCCCTCGTGACGGAAAACGCATTTGCTTTGGTTTACGCCTTCCATCTTGAATTCCATCAATTGGCTATTTCAGCCGAAGCGGTCTTGCGATAGAACCCAGACCCCACCGTCTATAATAAATAGTTTATTTTGATGATGGGAATATTCTGGCTTTTTATGAGAGTAAGGTAGACTAGAAAAGCCCTACGAATGAAAGGAAACTTAATAGGTAATAATCTGGGACTTCAGTACTCTTAATGTTTGGAGCTTAGGAAAGTGTTACGCATAGATGAAAAAAGAAAAAGAATCTTATTATCTTTATTTAGCGTGGAATCTTAGGTTTAAAGTTCAAAATATTTTCTATTTTAAAGGTTGTTTAAATGAAATGACATAAAACAACCACACAAAGTTTTCATAATTCTCTGTCATTTTGGCAGAACGAGGACCTGTAAAGGCTGTTAAAATAGCTGGTAATGCCATAGGCGCTTTTATTGCGGCAGGGTACTCGGTTGTACGTGCACGATTTGAATAGAGCGAATGCATTAGAATTCTAAGAAAAAAGCCTAAAATTGAAAAAGCTAAAGTTCAATTAGAAGGTACTTACTGATGAAGCTAAAAACACGGATCAGCTTTTGGAAGAAATTGAAGAGCGTTAAATGAAAGAAATTAATGCTTGTTGGTTGGGTAGTAAAAAAAAGGAGTACTGATGAAGAATGAACAGCCACGTCTAGATGATGCTGTTTAGCATGTAGTAGAAGCTAAATACGACAAGCTGCAAGCTGAGGGTAAGGGTCTTTGCGCGACAAGATTCGAGATCAGTATGCGGAACAGACGACCATGGAAGAAAGGCCACGAGTATCCTAGGCAGACCTTCAACAGGCACCTAAAAAAAAATTACCACCTAAATTATCTATTAAGTACCCTGTCCCAAACGCAAACTTCTTCGTTTCTATAAGATATGAAGATATTTCGGTTTTTCGAAGAGCCATCGGGAACTTAGGTTCTTCTATTTATCGAGTTTAGCAAGTATATCTTTCTTAGGATCTAAATCCTATTAATTTGAACGTAGAGTTGTATGATGCGAAACTATCACTTACGGGGTGGGTTTACTCTTAGATTTTTTTATTTTCTGGGTTTTCATGGGATCATTATCGCGGGTTTGTCTATCCTAATGGGCGTCTAACAAAAAAATCTATTTTTTTGTTGGTTGGTCCTTTTGTGGGGCCTGTCGAAGGGCCGAAGTAGTTCTGAAAAAAACAAGAATATACCAAATGAGTTTGAAAAATACATGGCTATTTCCAATTGGTTATTGTGACGCTGCGGAACCTTGGCAATTAGGATTTCAAGACGCAGCAACACCTATGATGCAAGGAATAATTGAGTGCGCCTAGATATATCATCACGGTTGCAGAGCTCTGCTCCAACTCTGCCATATCTGCTCGAGCTGGCTATCGCCAGGATGTGAGCTACACAGGTGGGGCATCCTTAGCAATAAGATTGCCCCGAAAGCATCATGTGAAACTCGCAGAACATTGAGACTGCCCTCACTAGGATGCTTCGACAAGGCATAAGGAAAGATCAGGATAACAAACTTGATACGTGAATCTAGTCCATCCAATTCTGGGCCGTATGTCTGAAGCAGAATATCAAGGCATACGCGTGGATAGTAAGCCTGCAAAACGGCCGAACTCGCGCTCGATATCAATTACGAACACGGGACTTGAGTTCCCACGTAGCACTCTATACGAGAATAGCCCGAGAAATCAGGCATTCACGCAAGGATCTAACCCTTGAAAATCCGTGATGGTGGAAGCTGGGGAACTAACTCCCTGTACAAGGAGAATTCAGAGATCCCGTAGTAAGAATGCATAGTTTTAGCTATTAAGGGGATCAACCTAAGACTGTTTCGTATCCTCTCTGAGGTATATATAGAAGGGGCTTTGAAAAAAAAAATATATCTATTTTTTCCCGTGTCCTTATCTCGGTCAAGAGGCGGATAAAAGCCTGTAAATGCGAGAAGGAAGCATACAATGGACTGTTACGCGCTCAACGATACCATCATCTTAATTACGTGTTACGAAGCAATCAGTTTATAGCCTCGATGATGCCACTGCGCAATAGTTTGTGGAATAAAGCAAGCAAAAAAAAATCTATATAGATTTTTTTTTGCTTGCTTCTGTGCAAGCTTCCCTGCTGACTGATTGTCCAACACATGCCCACTTTGTTCGCTTTGCGAACAAAGAAAGGTGCGCGTAGCGCCGTTACGTTTCATATTTTGTTTTGGAGAAGAGGGCAAAGCATGCTGCTTTGCCCCTCCTCAGGCCGAGGTTCGAGGTAGCGAGCTTTATGACGGGAAACTGTCACGTATGGTTCGGAGGGCAGACACCGAGCGCTGACCCCTATCTTACATCATGATATTTTTTTCTTTTTAATAATTATTTTGATCTTTGTATTATGGATGTTGGTTCGCGCTTTATGGCATTTTCACCATAAAAGAAATCCAATTCCGGAAAGAATTGTTCATGGGACTACTATAGAGATTATTTGGACCATTTTTCCTAGTATTATCCTGATGTTTATTGCTATACCATCTTTTGCTTTATTATATTCAATGGACGAGGTAGTAGATCCAACAATTACTATCAAAGCTATTGGACATCAACGGTATTGGAGTGCGCCCTTTTACAAGAATGATGGAAGTGCAACGAAATGCGCCGGACTGGTTCTATGGTCTGCAAAGCTTCTGGCTTACCAAAAGAAAGATGAGCCAAAATCATTCTTCGTTTGACGTTGAAAGACTCGAGAGACTAGAGCATGCCAGAAACGGGGAGTTAGGGTTAGACCTATAGACTGAAAAGGCTCCCCCAGCTAATAGGCCCATGGTTCCATTCTTTAAGTCGCTAGAGGTACACATTCCTCTTCTCGGTGTAGGCAATATACGGGAAATAGACTGCTCAGCCTGCAATGTCCAATAACAGCGCTGAAGTATTGAATCTATCGGCACCACAGCCAGTGGCATACGACTTCGAATCTAACAGGCCCGGCCTCGTCATTTTCTGGAATAGGGGATCCCCTAACGTTGACAACAACCATGGTAGTGGCAAAACTGCCGGAAGAAGAAAAACGAGCCTCTCTGAGGCTTGCTCTTCTTCTTTGGGGACGGAGGTCCTCCAGTAGGTAACATCAAGAACAAGAACTTTACCGAAGGGGACCAGCGCTTATACCGTACTGAAGTCTCGGCCGCTCGCAAGGGACGTCGGGCAATTTCGGCGAAAACTCAAGGGTCACAGAGGATTTACTTACGGTGGAAATGTTACTATCTTAGTCTATTCGACCTAATAAAGAAAGAGTTACAAAACTGCATATCGCAGGATCAAATGAAAATTTGGGAACATTACTCCAGGAGTCGGCGAGTCCACTCTCGACGATCCAGGGCGTGACCCGTCTCATCATCATTGAGAAAATGAAGGACAGATCCTTTCAGTTCCAAGCAACCGGTAAGTTTTTTAGAACATCAATAGGTACTAGGAACAAGAGGGAAACGGGAAGCCTATTGCTAGAAAACAATGAGCGGAGACATAAGGCCCAGAGATTGATAAATAAACCATGGGTTCACTGGGTCATTCCTACAACCTGGACTATCACTCCTTTTCTTGAACGTTCCACTTGTTGAACAAAGGATAACTAGATTGGATTCGTTTTATGTGGTTAACTATGCAGTAAGGTCCCATACTTTTTTTTTATATGATCTGTGTCTTGCTCATAAAATTACTGAAATTGCGGAAGCACATTATTACAGACATATCAACAAAAAGGCCACAGTTTTGACCTCGAAAGGTTTCACTAAAATCATAGTTCAATAAAACAAGAAGCAGACCCCTGATAACGCCACCCGAAGATCCACTGTAGAGAGTATATTACGTTTTATTCCTAGGTGGGAAAGAACTAGACATTCTACTCTTCGAGTTTTAATGAGCGTGGAGAGCTGTCTGCGGGGAAACTTGCAAGTACAGTTTGGTGGGAGGCGTATGGGCTCTTGGGACCAAGGACCGGCCGTCGACCCAACCTTATGAGTATTCAGACTATAACAGTTCTGATGAACAGTCACTAACTTTTGATAGTTATATGATTCCAGAAGATGACTTAGAATTGGGTCAATTGCGCTTATTAGAAGTAGACAATCGAGTAGTTGTACCAGCAAAAACTCATCTACGTATGATTATAACATCTGCTGATGTACTTCATAGCTGGGCTGTACCCTCCTTAGGTGTAAAATGTGATGCTGTACCTGGCCGTTTAAATCAGACTTCCATTTTTATTAAACGAGAAGGGGTTTACTATGGTCAGTGCAGTGAACTTTGTGGAACTAATCATGCGTTTATGCGTGCGCCCGAATAAATAGGCCGACTGCTGAGCCAGAATAGGCTCAGTCGCACTTTCTCGAACAAGGCAAACCTGAGTGCGAGCTACCCAAAAAAGCTATCATAGCAATATCATGGCTAGAGCAGTAAGGAAAAGCCGGGGATCGATGGGCCTGCCCCCATTAGGGCTCCCCGGAAAAGCAGAGGATATGGTTAGGATAACGAGCTTGAAACGCGGAGCCCGTCCTAAGCTGGACCGACCGTCCCAAGCAGGATATAGCGGCGAGCGAGTGGTTAATAAACCAATAGTGTTAAACCCGCAGTTGATGGCATTAGCTGCTGCGGCACTCGAGAAACCACAGGGCACTCCATACAGAGTAAGTCCGAGAGATCAGACGCCCGCGCAAGGACCTAAATTCTCACTAGGAGGTAAAACCTAATTCGGACCTATGGAAGTCGGGGCTAAACATCCCCATGGCAGTGTCGTGAGGGAGTTCAGAGGCCTCATAGTATTACAGGCCTCTTCAGGTCATGCGAAGGGGGCCAATCCAAGATCGTACTTTCCCTTTACTAAGACAACAAGAGCTCTCAACAAGTCTATACGCTAGTTTACGCTCAAGTTAAACTGGACAGATCTTGTTTGTCTTTCAACAGCCATATAGGTGAGGATCTACAAAAGCAGACACGGCAGATACTACTCACCCGAATGAATATTGAGCGATTCTTTGTCTGGTACAAGGCTATTTGAAAAAGGCAAAAAAAAATGACACCGAGATCTGTAAGGAATACTCTGAATAGAAAAAAAACCCCAGCCCATTTAGTAAATAAGCCGAGCAAAAATCAGTTCTTTTTCACACCACCGAAAATACCCAAGTCAGGCAAGATCAGAACGAGGGTAGCAGCATCGTGTGAAAAGACCTCCGGCTAATGCTGGAGGTCCTATTTTTTGCCTACTTTCTTCGGTTGCTTGCGCGGATTTCGGCCTCACAAAGGAAGCCAAGGATATGTTCCAATTACACGCGGGCCCGCTAAGGGCCGAAGGCCATAAAGGTTTTTAAGTCTGAGCAATTGGCGCTCCCGCGTAAGATTGTAGATGCGAGCTGGGGCGCCAAAGTTGACTTGCTCGGGGTTATTTCGGTTGTGTACTATTCGTAGATCTAATCGGGGAGATATACATAGAGGTAAGAGACGTAAGAGCTAAAATTCGCTCGGGAAGTGTTACCTATAACCAGTGTAAGTATGAAACTGCTGTGTGGACAACAAATACCACAACGCCGCCAACAGTGACTTATGGGCTGCGGCGCAGATTAAGATACTGAGAACTCTAACTATTGTGGAGAAGGTTGCCTAAGGTCCAAGGTTAAGATCTAGGAAGGTGAGCAGTACGAGCTGAAAGGCTCCCATACTGTTCGGAGGGCAGGGGCTTTTCCTGACCCCTATCTATCGTTGTAGAAGCTGTTTCTTTGGATGATTATGTTTCTTGGATATCAAATAAATTAGACTAAAAAGCAAACAGGACGAATTATGAGTGTCTCTCAAAAGCATCCTTATCATTTAGTAGATCCAAGTCCATGGCCTCTTTTGGGTTCATTGGGAGCTTTGGCAAGCACCATTGGTGGTGTTATGTATATGCACTCTTTTATGGGAGGTGGAACACTTCTTAGCTTAGGCTTGGGAATGATCCTATATACTATGTTTGTATGGTGGCGCGATGTTATACGTGAATCCACTTACGAAGGACATCATACATTTGTGGTCCAATTAGGACTTCGCTATGGTATGATTTTGTTCATCGTGTCTGAAGTCATGTTTTTTTTAGCTTTCTTTTGGGCCTTTTTCCATTCTTCTTTGGCACCTACGGTAGAAATTGGAGCTATTCGGCCCCCCAAAGGAATTGATGTGTTAAATCCTTGGGGAATTCCTTTTCTAAATACCCTTATTTTACTCTCATCCGGAGCTGCCGTGACTTGGGCTCATCATGCTATATTAGCTGGATTCAAAAAACAAGCTGTTTATGCTTTAGTAGCTACCAGGCGACCGTCAGATTACCAAGGAAACTTTTTGATTACCTCTCGTAATCATACCATTGCTGATGCTCGCAATGAGACGGATGCAACTTACCATTTAAACCAACCGGGACAATAGCATGTTGCAAAAGGAAAGGACAGGGTTGACCAACTCTAGAGAACTTTTCCGACCGTGTCTTGGAAATATAGCCGAATGGGTCATTCATGAATGTGAGGTGTTTATGAGACACTAACTCGAGCGTGTTCGGTCAGGTTATTGATCAACCAATAATATTACAGCGCTATCTCCTCCATGGCAGAATGGTAGCCTGCCTGTGGCAGAGCAGGAGGAGGTCCCAATTTCAATATGAAACAAAAACACTGGAAGCACGGCTGCTTTTTTGTCCGAACTAGCACCATTAGTTGGAAATCTTATGTGTTTTCATGTAAGTATGAGAGTACCTTGGTAGTACCGGTGAACTAGATAGCCATGATCCGGCTATCTGGGACGGAGGACTTGTAGTATCCGCCTACTCGAAAGAGAGCTGGCAACAGTAAAGCACTTGACTCGATCTCATTCGTTTAAGGGCAAAGCGAGAAGGAGTCTAAATCACTGTACAGAAATGATTTTCATTTATGGACTTTACCTGATTGACACGGGAAATCTGACTTCATGTCTGAATAGAATTAAGCCTAAGCCTTTATAAAGTAAAGGACTACGTGCCCTATAGAGTAAAAAATCAGGTTGGTGAGCCGTGTGATAGGTAACTATCTTGCACGGTTCGGAGAGCACTTTATTATGTCAGATGAGTAAACGGCGACCAAGTTGTACGGCTCTATGAAGTAACTTTTGACTCTACCATTTTGCTGGCTCTAGTCTTCACCGGGTTTCAAGGAATGGAATATGTAGAAGCACCTTTCACGATTTCTGATGGTATTTATGGTTCTACCTTTTTCTTAGCCACAGGGTTTCATGGTTTTCATGTTATTATAGGTACCATTTTCCTAATAATATGCGCTATTCGTCAATATCTAGGGCATTTTACCCAAACGCATCACTTTGGCTTTGAAGCAGCTGCTTGGTACCGGCATTTTGTTGACGTGGTTTGGTTATTCCTATTCGTATCCATTTATTGGTGGGGAGGTAATCAAAAAAAGAAGAAAAAATCTGAAACAGTTTTTTTACCAACCTAATCATACTTTATTTAAAGATAGAACTTCATTTAGTCTGCTTTCTTTTCTAAGAACTGGGCTTGTAATGATGGTGGTATTCGTGACTAATTCTGGCAATTCTAATATGGATCTTAGTACTTTTTAGAAGGAAGGTATCCATATACGGGTGATGTCACGAGGCAACTATTTTGATAGACTCAAAAGTTATCAATAACTTCATTATTATTCTAGGAAGAAGCTTGGGGTCTAGAAGGGGCATTATGATGTCAATCCAGAGGGCATAAAAGGCATCCCGACCTTGCCGCTGAAAAAAGAATATGTTTGCTATGCCCTATCCCGTAATATGCAACCTGCCTTTTTTTCCAATAGCAGTCGAATGGAGAAAACCCTAGCTGCTTAAAAGCGACCGTTAGATTTGCATGAGAAAAGCGAAGAAGGTGGTTGACCAACGCCGCGCGGCACGCGCGTGCTTGTCCTAGGCCGGTTTGCTTAGGGTGTTGCTTACGCAGCGCTTTGGAGAAGCCTTGTGCTGATGGTATACCAGTACCCTTTTTGTGGGAACCGAATAATAAATAGAGCTCTGCGGTCTTCTTCGTTCATTATGCGGGGGTGCGCGGCTTATGTGAGAACCCGCGCGCCCCCCTCCCCCTCCCCTTTGTCCGTTTGGCCCTGACCGCTTCGTTCGTAAAACGCGGCATTATGTAAAGATTATGTAAAGTTTACATACATATTCAAATAGATGGGCTAGATGCACGAAACAATAAAACTACTTCATGAATTCTAGGAAATGCTGCTATGTATTTTGGAAAGATGCGTAGCACTTGGTTGGTTTTGCAAACAAAGAAAAAAAAATAGATATCTATTTTTTTTTCTTTGTTTCACTAATCAGTAGAAAAATAGGCTATGCTCTGCGGCCTAGTTGATTTGACGAGGTTGTTGGCTGAAAAGCGGGTTCGAGAAATGAATGCATTCTTCTCGCCCAAGTGTTTTGTCAATGCCCAAAACCAAGGGCAAAGCTCTCTTATTAGGATGAGGGCCGAAGGCGCCAATGCTTTTGGGCAAAGCAAAAAACCATATATAGAGAAGAGAGCCAAACAATCTATATATAGCCAAACAATCTATAGAGAGGTAGGTGTCTGTGGCACTGGCTATTATAGCCAATGGTGGTGGCTTCGCCCTAAGAATGAGGGCGAAGCCGCCACTTGATTCTAGAAAAAAAAGACAACAAAATGAGACTGTATATCATTGGTATTTTAGCGAAAATACTTGGAATCATAATACCCCTTTTACTAGGAGTAGCCTTCTTAGTTCTAGCTGAACGTAAAATAATGGCTTCTATGCAACGTAGAAAGGGTCCTAATGTAGTGGGATTGTTTGGATTGTTACAACCTTTAGCAGATGGTTTGAAATTAATGATAAAAGAACCTATTTTACCAAGTAGTGCTAATTTATTTATTTTCCTAATGGCTCCAGTAATGACATTTATGTTAAGTTTGGTTGCTTGGGCTGTTATACCGCGCGCCGTGCAAGGTGCTTTCGTCGCTATGGGGCATATCCTGGTGCCCAATCTCCAGTCCGCGTTAATGGAGTCAATCGCCCAGAGGTAGCGTTGCCGCAATGCGCGTGGAAAAGCATCTGGGAAACCAAGTCATGACCCATAAAAGGACGACTTGGAAGATACTGTTGGGATTGATGAGGCTGACGAATCCGAATGACGTAGCTGCTGAACGACAGCATTCACCAAGCCAGCGGGGAACGACTTGGTCCTGGAATCGGTTCTTTTGGTAGGTATAACGGGGGCCGGAGACGGAAAACAAGGGCGAAGCAGGGGCATTCTCAGTAAGGGAATAAGACTATGCGGACATCTTACCTCGACGAACAGGTAGAAAAAGTCGAAGACGCAATCACGGGATCGACCTACTCTCTAGCGAGAGGGTCGGCGGAGCCGCTATAGTAAGTCAATAGGGAAATCGACCGAGCCAGGTACTGAAGGGCGGCAGTCATGATCCGAGGGTAGAGGGCCACTTCAGTGGCAGCGGCATGGCTGGCATGTGGCCGCGAATGCGGCATGGCATGTGGCCGCGAATGCGGGGCAGGCGGCGACGCTTCAACTCTTCTGAGAAGACGGGTTGGTCCCAGCAGACATAAGAATGCTGCTACGATCTCATTCAAGAAGTACCTCGTAAAGCGCGTCAATCTAGATCTAGATTGTTGTTGATGTGCTTGAAGAAATCAGTGGCGGAGAGCTTTATGACGGGAAACTGTCACGTAAGGTTCGGAGGGCGGGGAAATCTCCGACCCCTACTTTTGATTATGGTATGGTATTGTCAGATTTAAATGTAGGTATACTTTATCTATTTGCTATATCTTCTCTAGGCGTGTATGGTATTATTACAGCAGGCTGGTCCAGTAATTCTAAATATGCTTTTCCAGGAGCATTACGATCTGCAGCTCAAATGGTTTCTTATGAAGTTTCTATCGGTCTTATTATCATTACCGTACTGATTTGTGTAGGTTCTCGTAACTTTAGTGAGATTGTAATCGCGCAAAAGCAGATATGGTTTGCTGCGCCCTTGTTTCCTGTATTCATTATGTTCTTCATTTCTTGTTTAGCAGAAACGAATCGAGCTCCTTTTGATTTACCAGAAGCAGAAGCGGAATCAGTGGCGGGCTATAATGTAGAATATTCTTCGATGGGTTTTGCTCCGTTTTTTTTAGGGGAATATGCTAATATGATCTTAATGAGGTGTGGAGCTTTGCATCTGCCATTCGTTGGGCTGTGGCCTTCTGCAGGAGCCAGTGTCCTTTTCGGGGCCTTGTGCAGTAAACCCTTCCGAGCGATCTGAAGACCAGTAGGCTCGCGAAGCTTTCGGAGAAGGGTAGTCTTGTGTGTCAGCACAACAACGAAACGCGAACCCATCGGACGACCTATTTAAGACTAGGGAGATACCCGGCAGTGGGTACCTCGTACCTTTTCCCCAGACCTATACGTGTACCGAATGCTCATACGGGAAAGTGCGCTCCTAGGTCTGGAACCAGAAAGGGTTGCTGCGAGAAACATCTTCTCCTCTCATCCAGGGGGTGCGAACACACCTGCGCGAATTACAGATGACAGCTACAAGGGTGGCGGGGGAAGGAAACAGTACCCCATATCCAGGGATGAATGTAAACCCATTGAACAGGGATAATCATTCTGGTTCTGGGAGATAGAACTCACCGGCGGTGATGGACACTGGTCTGAAAATCAGGCGTAGCGAGCCCAAGTCACTAGGGCGCAAAGCGCAGCACCTATATTATCGCGGACAATAGACTACTACTCGCGCCTTAATTATGAGCGAATCCAGTCTAAACCAAGCCGCTTAAAATCTGACGGAAAAGAAAATTTTCCCGCTCTGTGCTGATCATTCACACTCAGACATCCATGCGAGGCCTTCGTGATTCGAGAACCTAAGCGTAGCCTTGGTTAGAGGGGGTGAGACTCAATATTTCCAGAACGGAGCCGTATGACGCGAGAGTGTCATGTACGGTTCTTTGAGAAGGGTGTGAATATCTATTATCCTCAGGCCCCAAGGGGCCACGAAGCTACACCCTTACTCCCCTAGTCTATGTACATTGCTTTTTCTAGGAGGTTGGCTGCCTATCCTAGATATTCCTATTTTCTACGTGATTCCGGGTTCGATTCGGTTCAGTATCAAGGTTCTTTTCTTTTTGTTTGTATATATATGGGTTCGTGCAGCATTTCCACGATATCGTTATGACCAATTGATGAGGCTTGGTTGGAAAGTATTCTTACCTTTATCATTAGCTTGGGTAGTTTTTGTATCTGGTGTTCTAGTAGCCTTTGACTGGCTCCCTTAATTCATTGAACAATTTCACTGCAGTGCAACTAAAAAATATATATTTTTAATTAAAAAAAACTCCGTTAAATAGCAGCTAAAAAACCAAATGAATTGATTAGAAGAAATAGAAAATAATATATTTTATTCGTTCTATTAACTTCGTAAATGCAGGCTTTGAGAGAAGGAGAGAGAGGCCAAGCCTCTCTCTCTCTTTGAGCGTTCCAAAACGAATAAAATATATATATATATATATATATTTTTTTTATCTAAGGCCTTGTAATGATGGGTAAATCCTGCCCATGATGGATTGCGTTAATCATGAAGAACACAAAGTTTCCATGATCCGCAAAAACGAGAAAGCACGAAACATTCATATGGCAAGACGACTATCGATTCTTAAACAACCTATATTTTCTACATTTAACAATCATTTAATAGATTATCCAACCCCAAGCAATATAAGTTATTGGTGGAGTTTCGGTTCGTTGGCTGGTCTTTGCTTGTTCATTCAGATAATTACAGGCGTTTTTTTAGCTATGCATTATACGCCTCATGTGGATTTAGCTTTTTTAAGCGTAGAACACATCATGAGAGATGTGAAAGGCGGCTGGTTGCTTCGTTATATGCATGCTAATGGGGCAAGTATGTTTTTTATTGTGGTTTATCTTCATATTTTTCGTGGTCTATATTATGGAAGCTATTCGAGTCCTAGGGAATTAGTTTGGTGTCTTGGAGTTGTCATTTTACTTTTAATGATTATAACAGCTTTTATAGGATACGTACCACCGTGGGGTCGATTTGGCCCCTCCTTCTACTAATAGGAGGATAAAAAAACCCCACTAAATGCGGGAAACTCTTTATTACTAAGGTACTTTTCTCCCATGGAAGGCGCGGAATGGACGATTTTTGATGGCGATCCCTAGAATTTTAGCCTTGCTGTCTTGTGTGGGTTCAAATTCTAAGTAAAAATCCTTAGCATATCATCATAGACAATCCGCAGGAAAACTCTTGCTACACGAGAATAGGCGTCTTCGGCCTTGGAAAAAATAGCATGGAGATTTCCTCAGAGACTACACGTGGGGTGCCTAGTCTATCATCGATCTTTGGCTAGGTAAATATATAGTCCCATTTCTCTCTAAAAAATCATGTCTATTTCACTCTAATGAATGAATAAATAAAGGCCGGAGGCCTATTGGAGTCTTCTTAGAATCTATTCAAGCCGTATATTAAGGTGCTATTCAGAAGCCTTACTTAAGCAGCTTTGTAACCTTTTACCATAACAGATCCAGGATATTTTAATAGGGTTTACTTCCAATTCTTGCTCCGGGGATATTTGAGTAACACTCAATTTAACGAATAATAGTAAGGCCGAAGGCCCGCCAGTATCTAGGATTTCAAATCAAAACCTCGGCTAGTTTGAATTAGTTCCTGTTTTTTTTTTGGCAGTTGAGAGAGTTTCTAAGAAAATTATTGACTATTCGACTCTTGGAGCATTAGCCTATTGGCTTATGGATGATAAGGCCAAAGAGCGCGCGGGCCTTATTCCTACAGATAGTTTCACCAAAATACTGCAGGAAAAATTTCGTATCAGGGATAATTCCAGTAAAAAATACTTTAAATCGCTGCTCGATATTCTGAATGAAATGCTGAAATGAAAAACAACCCGTGGAGCCTGACATCATTCATCCATAGAGTCTAGAAAGGATGTAGAAAAGACATGGTTTGGGGGAATTTAGGCAAATGAGTTTTTGGGGAGCTACAGTCATTACGAGCTTAGCTAGTGCAATACCTGTGGTAGGAGACACTATAGTAACTTGGCTTTGGGGTGGTTTCTCGGTAGATAATGCTACCTTAAATCGTTTTTTTAGCCTTCATTACTTACTTCCTTTCATAATAGCTGCCGCTGCTATTATTCATCTCGCCGCATTACATCAATATGGCTCTAATAATCCATTGGGTATCAATTCTTCTGTGGATAAAATAGCTTTTTATCCCTATATGTACGTAAAAGATTTAGTATGTTGGGTAGCTTTTGCCATTTTTTTTTCTATCTTTATTTTCTATGCACCTAATGTTTTGGGGCATCCCGACAACTACATACCCGCGAATCCCATGTCAACTCCGGCTCATATAGTGCCAGAATGGTATTTCTTACCAGTTTATGCGATTCTTCGAAGTATACCTAACAAATTAGGGGGTGTAGCTGCCATAGGACTAGTTTTTGTGTCATTATTTGCTTTACCGTTTATTAATACATCGTATGTACGTAGTTCAAGTTTTCGACCAATTCACCAAAAATTATTTTGGTTGCTTCTGGCAGATTGCTTACTTTTAGGCTGGATCGGATGTCAACCTGTGGAAGCACCATATGTTACTATTGGACAAATTGCTTCAGTTGGTTTTTTCTTTTATTTTGCTATTACGCCCATTCTCGGCGAATTAGAAGCTAGATTAATCCAAAATTCTAATGTTTGCGAGGACTTAAGTCCTCGCAAGCTTTCCCACATTTTTAAGAATTCAATTTATGTTGTGAAATGAAAAGCCATCAATTTATTAACCGTCTTATTACTAAACCCCCGTATCCGGTTTTTACTTATTATTTCTGCATTAATTAGTGGTGTGTTCTCAATTGCGCCACTTTCCAAACCTATCATTGCACTTTGTGAAAATCGGAAAAAAATTCTAGAGGATTTGGACAAGTATCCTTGCCGGGATTGCTCCAGCAATTACAACGGGTATTTCAGGAATCCAGCGTCGGTCAAGAATTCCGGATCAAACAAAGTTTCTGTCCAGGATTCTTGACCTATGAGACTTCGCCGAAGTTTATCCGCTCATAGTTCACAAGAGATTTTGACAAACAGATTAGGATAAAAGGAGAGGTTTTGCGCTGCGGCATCTCTGTACTAAATTTATTGGAGCTCACGCCCTGGCTAGAGAAGTTCTAGTAGAAGAGGGTATGATGGCCCAGGCGTGCCGCCGTCTTCTCTTTTCTATCGATTCTGTCTCGTTTATTTCTTTATTAATCTGCTGAGATTTTGCCGATTCCACACCAGATCCAGCTACGACGCAAAAAACGTCTATGCCTAGAACGTATCAATTAGCTACTTTCATGCGCAGATTTATTATACTGAGAATTTTTTTTTATACCGGGCATAGACGTTTTTTGCGTTCCGCCAGTCTTATTATAGCAAGCGCGTAATCATCCGAACAGTTGTCGTCTACTGTTTCAATTAAATTTGATGATTTAGCACATTGCAAAATTTAATTGACTTCGTTAAGTTTTCTGGAGAAATTATCATTATATATTATGTTATGATTATGATGTTGGCACGGCGGCGGCTATTAAAAAAGTTGTTTTTGGTATTAGAACTCCAGTCATTAAGGCTTTTGTAGCTTCTACAGCAATGACGGCCTATAGCAAAATAAAGTCATAGAGGCGTCTCGAAGCTTAATAAGTACGGCAATGCCCGGCCCGGGCGACCGGTCCTGCCCAACATCGTGCTCGAGGGCCGGTGCTGTTTACCGCTCAGCGAAGAAGCTTCTCCCGGCTGAGTAATCGCTCGCTCCTCATGACAGCCAGGATGGGTTGGCAGTAGCACGGCGCGAATCTCCTGCTATTGGTCGAGAGCTTTACTTGATAACGAATCGGTTAGAGCTTTACACTTGGTGGATGGCTTTAATCCCTTTAGAGTTCACGGATCCCGCGACTGTTTTTTCAGCCTATTTCAGTTCTTCGTATATTTCTATCTTACTCGATTGACGGTTTGGAAGAGATGTCATGAAAAAGTTTCATAACATAGTCTCGAAATACACTAGAACACGTAGAAGAAAAGAAATAAATTACTCTATTCGTTTCTAGGATCTTCTATACCTCAATCTAGGTTTTGGTTGGTTGTTTATTTTGATTTTCTTCTCGCTTTATTGCGGGCAAGTAAATAATCTACTGCGGCTTTATGAAAAACCATTTCTAAAAAAATATATATTTTTTTTTGCTTCATGTTTTCCGGATTTATCAAGTTTACCAAGTTTACAAGCTCGAATCGGTTGAATTCGTAGCAGAACACTCTGGAACATTTTAACATTTGCACTAGAGACTAAATGCTACGCAACGTATTCACTGTGCTGCGCTTTGCGCCCAATTTTGCATTTTTCTATTCAGTTAATAATCTCTTCATTATTCCTTGTCCCCGCAAGTTCAAGGGCGAAGCTTTTTAATGTAAGCTATACAAAGATTCTAACTTTGGGCCTAAGACTTTTGTGAGCGAGTCCTTGGCTGATTAAGTTATTGAAAAGGTGGCTCTCTAAATGGCTGCAGTAGGTAAAGGCTTGAGAAGCGCAAGCTTCGCCCTTTGTAAATTTTGCCAGATCACATCAATAAAGTAAGTGTCCAAGATCAGCAAAGCTCCCAGCTTTTAGACGCTTCGCGCTTTTGTAATACTAAAATTAAAATATGCTTCGCCCTTTAACTCATGTTCTAATGTGTTTACTTCTTAGAAAAAAAGAGACGATTTGTGGATAACCAATCGTTTTTCAAATCTCTGATAGCTACTTTACCAAAATGGATACATCAATTTCGAAAATCAAAACATGAAAATATATTCTATACCAATCCTGATTACCTATTTCAATTATTATGGTTTTTGAAATATCATACCAATACACGTTTTCAGGTCTTAATCGATATTTGTGGAGTTGATTATCCTTCTCGAAAACAAAGATTTGAAGTAGTTTATAATTTACTAAGGGCGACCGCGAAGTAACCGAATAAAGTGCTCATTCGTACCAAACGAATGAGACGTTGTAGAAGTCTGCAACGAAACGGGCACGACTTATTTGACGGATATACCGCTAAAGACACCCAACAGGACGAACTTCCAATGGGGAACATAGCCTGTCGTGAAAGGGGATCACAGGGAATAGCCAACCCATAGGCGATACCCAACCGTGTCTTTAAAACGCAGTTGAACGGGGAAAAAAATTTATTTCTTTTTTTTCATTCGTAAACGTGAGGTGTAGGTGGGATATTAGCCCGGGCGCATTAGGCAAGACTCGAATGAAGTATCATAGCGTCTTCTTCGTACGACGGAGCTTAGTGACGATCGTACCAGGACAACAAAGGAACCAAGATCCCCAAAAGTCGTTTTTTTCTTTTTGCTATGCTCATGAAAATTGAAGTAAAGGGCGGAGCTTCAAAGGCACAGCACTTAAGGGTATCTAGAGCACCTGAAGCGCACTGCGCGAAGATGCCCAAGAGCATCCAATTACAAGCATTCGGTGGAACCGGTGAACCATACATTTTTCTAGATAGAGATGCGTGGGACAGAGGGCTCGTAGTACCTGCCCTAGCCTTTGCTTTGAGAACCATGTAAACGAAGAAAGGAAGTGCTGCTGGAGAGCGAAAGGAAAGCGCTGGCACTGTATGACGGAGGGGAAGGAGCTTAAATCGACGTACCCCCTGGCTAGTAGGAGGGGGTACGTTGCGTACTCGAGCAGCATGAAGGGACCGAGATTGAGCTTGGATGAGACTAAGCAGTTAAAAAAAATATATATTTTTTTGCTGCTTCGACCTATTCTAATCGTCTGCATGTTTTTTGGAAACATTGTCATAAAGAGCAGTTCCAGACAGAAAGCCTTTTTCAGCTTATAAAGGGTATCAATCTGTGGATTACCGCCTAGAAAAAGCTTTTACCTAATCGAGGTTCGAAGAATGGTGCTTATAGGAAAACTACTATATGCGGCACTTTGATCAAAGTACCATAAACACTGGAGGACTAGGTAATCCACTCCGAATTCCATTCTGAAGCGAAAAACGCTAAAAGCGTGCAGCAAATAATTTCTTTTTTTATGTAGCTTTCCTCGGCCACACTGCGATACATAGAGCCATAATTGAAACAGTAGGAAACCTCGGTCTAGGCCATCCGCAAGTGTGCGTTTCATAGATGATTTTACTATTGGAGTAATTGGTCCACGAGCTCTGGCAGAAAAGATACTTGACTTGGTTACATGATTTATTGAAGTACGGCTTTAGCCTAGGCTTGACCTGGATAAGACTCTAATAACCTGAACCAAAATTAATAAAATTTCTTTCCTTGGATATCTTACTAGTCGCAATTCAGAATATACCTACAGGTTTTGACGACAATACGGCGGCAATTAGATAATATATAGAATCCATCAATCTGGTGGGCTTAGCTTACTTGTCAATATGTGTAAAATGATAAAGCGTCTGGCGGTTTTATGATAAATGAAGTAACCCGAAACCCTGTTTTGCTCACTTTCAGTATCTTTAAAGCTATTCAGTAGTGCGCGTTAACCTCCATTCTACTCTGCCCTGTCAATTAGTAGCATCTGGCAAACTCTAAAAACCAATGTATAACGCACCGCGCTTAAGCTACATACTACGTATTTCATCGGCTAAACCATATACGAATTCTACACCGCGGCTAAGAAAGGCAAAGCCCGCTCGAATTGCATAACTCATTCGCTTACAGAAATTACCACGATAAGCAATACGAGGGCGCAGCACCTCTGGAAGCCATATATGCTGCTAGTTTCTGCTATAATGCAAGGCCACGGATGCTCCATGTACGTAGAAAATAGATTATTTCGCCGGGAAAGCCCACGCTTAGAGCCATATGATTACAAACAACCTTGGTTGAACTTGAGTTGGAGAGCCGTGTGATGGGTAACTATCTCGCACGGTTCGGAGAGCACTTTATTATATTGAGAGAATGCATAGGGAAACTGCGGCTCTGCGATGGAATTTTTGACTCTATGTATTCAATATAACTCACGCATTCGTGTACAAACCAGTGTGGACGAAATAACTCCAATTTGTTCGGCAGTCAATATATTTCCGTCAGCCGGCTGGTGGGAGCGAGAAGTTTGGGATATGTTCGGTGTTTATTTCTCTAATCATCCCGATTTACGCCGTATATTAACAGATTATGGTTTTGAGGGTCATCCATTACGAAAAGACTTTCCTTTAAGTGGATATGTGGAAGTACGTTATGATGATTCAGAGAAACGTGTGGTTTCTGAACCTATTGAGATGACTCAAGAATTTCGCTATTTTGATTTTGCTAGTCCCTGGGAACAAAGTTCGCGTAGTGACAAATCGAGGAAAAAGTAAAGAATTTTTGCTTACAGCCATCTTAATAATATCCAATTTTGTAGTAATTGCATGCTCGGCTCAGTTCTACGGCATGCTGAATAATCCGCTTTGCCTGTCTGAACCAAACTCGGTCTTTTCGATCTAAAACAGCGGGAGTGTTGACCTTTTATGGAAACGCCGCGCTCGGGTGATGAGGATTCAAGAGAATAAAGTGGGCCTCCGCTACTTCATTGGCTTAACAGAAAAGGGAAGGATAAAAAGAAAAGAATGAGAAAAAATATATAGAAATGCCCCAAAATTTTTTATCTATTTTGCCTTTCATCTCCTTTTCCTTATGTTTTATTAGCTTGAAAGAGCTTGGCCAATGAATGCCTCTCCCCTTCCCGTCTTGATCTATCATCTAAGATGATAAATTGGACACAATCTGAAGGTTCAGATTGTGGAATTATTTAATTTATTGGTAGAAGGTTTTATTAATTTACGAACAAATTAACTGGAAATAAGTTGGCTGGAGCAGAACTATCTACATTATTAGAACAAAGAATTACCAATTACTACACCAAATTGCAAGTGGATGAGATCGGTCGAGTGGTATCAGTTGGAGATGGAATTGCACGTGTTTATGGATTAAACAAGATTCAAGCTGGAGAAATGGTTGAATTTGCCAGCAGTGTGAAAGGAATGGCTTTGAATCCAGAAAATGAGAATGTAGGAATTGTTATATTTGGTAGTGATACCGCTATCAAAGAAGGAGACATTGTCAAGCGCACTGGATCTATTGTTGATGTTCCTGTAGGAAAGGCCTTGTTAGGTCGTGTGGTTGATGCCTTAGGAGTACCTATTGATGGAAAAGGTGCTTTAAGCACTGCAGAACGAAAGCGTGTAGAAGTTAAAGCTCCCGGGATTATTGCACGTAAATCTGTGCACGAACCCATGCAAACAGGATTAAAAGCAGTAGATAGCCTGGTTCCTATAGGTCGTGGTCAACGAGAACTTATAATAGGAGACAGACAAACTGGAAAAACTGCTATCGCTATTGATACCATATTGAACCAGAAGCAAATCAACACACAGGGCACCTCGGATAGTGAAAAATTGTATTGTGTGTATGTAGCGATTGGACAGAAACGTTCAACCGTGGCACAATTAGTTAAGATTCTTTCAGAAGCGGGTGCTTTAGAATATTGCATTATTGTAGCAGCTACTGCTTCGGATCCTGCTCCTCTGCAATTCCTGGCACCATATTCAGGTTGCGCTATGGGAGAGTATTTTCGAGATAATGGAATGCACGCATTAATCATTTATGATGACCTTTCAAAGCAATCAGTGGCATATCGACAAATGTCATTATTATTACGTCGACCACCAGGTCGTGAGGCGTTCCCTGGAGATGTTTTTTATTTACATTCTCGTCTATCAGAAAGAGCCGCTAAAATGTCAGACCAAACTGGTGCAGGTAGCTTGACTGCATTACCTGTAATTGAAACACAAGCTGGAGATGTATCTGCTTATATTCCGACCAATGTTATTTCCATTACAGATGGACAAATCTTTTTGGAAACAGAACTTTTTTATCGTGGAATTCGACCTGCTATTAATGTAGGATTATCTGTAAGTCGTGTGAGCGGGGTGAGATTCACATGGGATCGCTGGAGTTGGAAAGCTCTGCGTAGGATCCCTCAGCGCGTAATCTGCCTTACTCGATTATAACTGAGTCGAAAGCCGGTAAGTCAGAAACTAACTATCGGAAGTTCAGGAAAACAAACCTCGATGATGGTCGCCCTACTCTCAGAGGGAAGACACCCAGGATTCTACCTGCGTGAACTTGGGATATGTGCCGTCTGCAGCATGAGTACTTCCACTACACGAGAAGGAAAAGGGGAACCCTGCGTCGGAAAACACACGAACTCCACGGCGATGAACGAGTCAACCAAGGCTCTACAAATCGTTAAATACCTAGAGGGAACTCCCGATGGGAATCCGGACCTATTCATGAGGAAAGGCCGCGATTCGTACGGTCCCAGTGGAACCACCACAAAAACTTACGAGGGGGGAACCTCGTTGGTTCGGCGATGGATAGAACTGAGAATTAGGAAAGTCCTGCTTCTCCTGCCCGAGTTGAGGCTGCAGCCGATCGAATTCGAGAACTGGAACTTAACGTCGACAGAAAATATCAGAAAATCATCAACATAATAACGGACCCACATGCGCTCATAGCATCGTACCAACGCATCAAATCTAGATTCATAAAAAAGGAGGGGATAACAAAAAGAATGATGCTTCCAGGGAGGAAATCCACTTCTTATCTGCGTCGATCAAAGATGATTCGGGCACATCGCAGAACAACTGCGCACGGGGAAATACCCCGCAAAACGAGTAAACATCCCAAAATCAACAGAACCCGGGAAGACAAGCCCGCTTACGATGATCAGCGCCAGAGACCCGATATTACAAACGGCCATCAAGGCGGCCTTTAAGCTCACGCCACGAGACTTAATCAAAGGCTATAAGACCGATAGGGAAGAGAGTTATGCCGCACAGTTCCGGGATAATGAACCAGCATTCAATGGGAAGCAAATCCTTTTGTGTGCTTAACATTCTAAAAAACTACACACGGACAAAATATTGATGATTTGATTGTCCCCGTCTAGAAGTGACAGGTTTCAGGAGAAGGGAGCCGTGTGATAGGCGACTATCGCGCGCGGTTCTTTGAGAGGGAGCCGGGTTCTATATCCTGTGCTAGCGCTTAGAGATGGGTGCGAACCCTACTCTCGAGGTTCTGCGGCTCAGTTAAAAGCTATGAAACAGGTATGCGGTAGCTTGAAACTAGAATTAGCGCAATATCGTGAAGTAGCCGCTTTTGCTCAATTCGGTTCAGACCTTGATGCGGCTACTCAGTATCTATTAAATCGTGGGGCAAGGCTAACAGAGGTTCTTAAACAACCACAATATAGCCCAATTCCTATTGAAAAACAAATAGTTGTTATTTATGCAGCTGTCAAAGGTTATTTAGATCAAATTCCTATTTCGAGCATCAATCAATATGAACATGAGCTTTTGAAGTCTATAGACTCAGATATACTTTCTGCTATCGTACAACAAAAAAACATTACTGAGCAGATTGATAGTCAACTGGCTACCTTTTGTCAAAAATTTACACAGAGCTTCTTAGCAACTCATTCAGTTTAAAAAAATGAAACTAAAAAAAAATTTTCAGGCCGCAGGTTTTGTTTCCGTGCTTCCGGGTGGAGGGTGAAAGCGGCCAGGGCGCAGCCAATTTTTTTTCTTTCGCCCTCTGGCTACGCCCTTAGTAGGGCTTCGTCATACGAGCGGAGCTCGAAGACCCTCCATCCCCACATTAACAACATGTAGATTTAAAGAAAACAAAAACGCAACAAGACATTAACAAAATTGAATATATAGAACGTTTCTTCTTCTAATGTACTAGTAGTAGGAAAAGGGCTTTACGCCTTTGTATTTGTACTATTGATATCATCTACGTATGCGTCATCTTTGCCCACTATTTGGTTTTTAACTGGATGACCCAGATTAACTATGTATTGCTGTAATGCTGCGCTTTGCGCCCACTATCTGGGCCCGCGCCTAGATAGATGTTTGCATCAGTCTTTTCTTTCTTCTAAAATGAATCAATCATTTTCGATGATTGCTTCGCCCTTCACCAAATTCTAGCTGGTGTAATCAGGAGAAAAGGGATTCGAACCCTTAACCTGTGGTTTTGGAGACCATTGTTCTACCATTGGAACTATTCTCCTAAAAAAAAAAGTGGTTCTTGGTTTATGGAATTTGCACCTATTTGTGTCTATCTAGTAATAAGTTTGCTATTTTCTTTGATCTTAATCGGTGTTTCCTTTCTATTTGCTTCTTCTTCTAATTCGGCTTATCCGGAGAAATTGTCAGCTTACGAATGCGGTTTTGATCCTTTCGATGATGCCAGAAGTCGTTTCGATATACGATTTTATCTCGTTTCTATTCTATTCATTATATTCGATCCGGAAGTCACCTTTTTATTTCCTTGGGCAGTTTCTCTTAACAAAATTGGTTTGTTTGGATTTTGGTCTATGATAGTATTTTTATCGATTTTGACGATTGGATTTTTATACGAATGGAAGAAGGGCGCTTTAGATTGGGAGTAACCCGGCAATTTCCGAGCCAAAAAACGATAAAATTTTTTTGCTTTTATCGTTTTGCAAGCTTTTAGCATTCCTTCCATTGCCGCGTAAACAAAATGGGATAAACCTCGATAAGTAGGCATAATAAGTCATTCATTAACTTTATTGAGCTCTCAGAGCCTTTGTTGGCGTAGCCAACAAAGTGCAGCCCACGGCAAGAGAGCCCGTGAGGCCGCACCGGCTCTCGGATGAAATTAACTGAAAGGATGGTGGGACGTCAAACGAATCGAGCAGGGCGCTGCCAAATTAGTTTGTTTTCGTGCGTTTGATTCTCTCTGTCCTGTCTGGTAGTTTAATATTTTCACCCTATCGGGTGGCAAATATTAAAGCGTTTCGCGGAACAATGACTGTCTGTTCCCGTACAGTGAATGCCTAAAAATAATAGAATAGATCTTTTTGCGATGGGGGAAGCCTGAAAAAGCGGCTGGGAGGGTTCGCACAACGAATGAAAGGTGAAGGTAGTTTTCCTACTTTTTCCCCTCGCGGAAGAGCTTCTGAATAATATGCTTCGCTTCCCCCGCGCTCTTTTCAACAAAATGAAAAAAAAAAGACATTATATATTAATTACATAGTATACTCAATTATATACAATCAATAAAGAGATTAGCGCAACCTACCTTTTGTCGATGCTCTATGCTATATAAGAAACAAGTGGTAATAGAGAGAAAAAAAAGAAATATTTTTTTGCTATGCTTTTTATCTTCAAGCCTTACGCTCCTACTTTCGGGTCCGGCCCTTCATCCGCTTCACTTTAACTAATAGGCTGGAGGAACCACTTCGGTGGCGTAGCTGTGAAAGATCAATTTGAGTGATGTGCAATAAAATAAAGCGTCAAGCAATTGGTAAAAAATGAACACCTTTAAGAAAAAATAAACTAATCATGATGTGTTCTTTTTTAATTGATTATTTAGCATATTAGGGTAATTAGCTCAGTTGGTAGAGCGCCTCGTTTACACCGAGAGAGTCAGCGGTTCAAGTCCGTTATTACCCAAGGGTTTTCATTATCCATGATTCTAAATTGAATCTAGCGTATGAATAAATTTACTAATTTAATTGATGATAATAAAACCGCGATAATAGAAAAAAGGGAAAAAAGCAAGCCCGCTTTATTCGCACGGCGAATGAGAGCTTATTATTTTCGAAAGAGAATGACACGGTTGAAGAGAACATAAGAAAGTGGCAAACCAGAGCAAAAAAGCGGTAATATATATTATCGCTTTTTTTGCTTTGCTTTTCGTTGGGCCAACTAAAGCAGAAAACGCATAGCGTTTTCTTAGTTTATGGTACAATCTGGACTATAAGATGGTCATGAGAAAAAAAATATATATATTTTTTTTTACTGTGGACATTTAAAAGGTGCCCTGGTTCCATACGGCTCCACTAGCATAGCGAGTAGAGGCCGAAGCGCTTCGGCCTTATTGGCCATTACTGTGTAATCGGCTTGACGCATGCGAGGCCACAGGTCAACTAATCGCGAAAAAGTGCCTTTCGGTGCAAAGCAGAGAGCCGCGCAGCCATTAGACTCGTGGCTTCGCTTGAACGATACTTCCGGGTTTCTACTAACGTATATAGCCAGTAGAATGGAAAGATTCCGATGAATCATCTACGATGATTCATTATGTTTGGGAAAATAGCTTAGTTGGTTAGAGTGCTGGTCTGTCACGCCAGAAGTCGCGGGTTCAAATCCCGTTTTTCCCGGTAATTTTTTGATTTAAAAATGAATTATTATAAAATCAGTTCATAAAGAGAGATATATCTCTCTTTATATATCTCTCTTTATGAACTGGTAACTAAATCAGTTAAAATCTTTTTTTTTTATTGAAATATAACCAAAAAAGCATGCGATATAATATGAAAAGCATGCGATATAATAGGATTCAATTTTACAGGGCGTAGCCCTTATCCTACCCGCGTCAAAAGTAATCTCGAGGTGTGAAACTTTAGGGATAATGTAATAATGGTTAAGATTACATACTGAGCTGATGCTAGAGTAAAGAGATTGGAAAAAAAAATTATGCTATGCGGATGAATAGTGCAAGGAACTAATACAAAGACCTTGTCAAAAAGACTCTAAGATCTTAATCGGTGTTAGCGGAACCGAAAAATTTTCTATATAGAATTTTATAGAGAGAATATCCTAGGTTAAGGTAAGGAGTAGATTGGCGCCCCGAGTTGTTCGATTATAGCGGGAAGCCGGCGGTGAAAAGGGCGAAGCTCTCTTATGATGAGATAGAAAGATTTACTGCGCCTTATTTGCTCCGCCCTTAATGGCGCCATTTAATATAGCAGTTCTCATTGAAGGAAGGACATCTGATAATGAGAATGAGATACCCTGGCGAAGCAAGTAAGCATAAGCTTGGAAGAGTGTCGAATAGACCGCAGGGCCGAAGGCTTCTTACACAACACTTCTCACAATATACATAGGACATCTTCCAGTAGCCAATGAATCAAACATTCCTTTTGCGGGTTAACATGGTGAATAGGTCGCGTAAGTCGTATGTGGGCGCAAAGCGCAGCACGTGTGGTTCTAACCGGAAGAGAAAAGCATGAGAGGGCCCGCCCATCCTGACAAATACAACAATACTGTATCCTGGGTTCAAATCCCATTTTCTCCGTAGGGGACGTAGTTCAATTGGTAGAGCGCATGTTTTGCAAGCATGAAGCTGTCGGTTCAACTCCGATCGTCTCCAAATAAACAAGTGATATATTGTAGAAAAGCAGTATAGGTGCTTGGATGAATTACGCTTTCTACTAGCTGCAGGAGATCTCGTTATGCTTTGCACTTTAACTTGACTTTGGAGAAAAGAATCTGGAAACCAAACGGAATAATTTGTAATAAAACGTGTTGAGGGTAAAGATGGAGGACGCGTAGCGTTCTTCTAACGCTGGCAAGAGAAATAGTTGGCTGTGCTCTATGCTCGGGTAGAGAGTTGGCGCCCTAATGCATGCCGCGGGCAGCAGTGCCCCCGGATTTCCTCTCCCGGTGTCCTGCCTCGCAAAGCTACGATGTTTCGGTTTCACGGGCCTTCAGGCTGCGAAGCAGCCGAGCCGAGAAACAGAAATTAAGCCAGCAACAATTACGGTATTTTTCTACCGTAATACAAACAGTGGCTATATATTGGCCTGCGTAGCTCAGATGGTAGAGCATTCCCATGGTAAGGGAAAGGTCTCCGGTTCAAGTCCGGTTGTAGGCTCTGTAAAAAGAAAAATGATTAAATATGGCTAAAACCAAACAAATCAAAAATTTTACTTTGAATTTTGGACCTCAACATCCTGCTGCTCATGGTGTTTTACGATTAGTATTGGAAATGAATGGAGAAGTTGTAGAACGCGCGGAACCGCATATTGGATTACTTCAGTGCGGCATGAAGCCGCTGACGCCGAGTCGGCATATCCTATGCCGCTAGCTATGTCCTGCTCGTTCCCCACCACGGGTGGCGCGTGGAGGCAACTCCCGCGTCATAAGCACCGGGCAAAAGGCGTTTTGTTGGGCAACTCAAGTGAGGCAAATCGCTCAGGGGAAAGGGGGGAGAAGGTCGTGAAGGTGGCCTCGTTATCCACACTAGAGGTCTCGACAGAGATGAATAGGGGTATGTCAATACCACCACTGTGGTTGACTTACCACTGGGCTTTCTTGGAAACGAGAACGCGTCGGCGGGTCCTGGAGTGCCCGTCAAGGGCGCACGCGTATTCCTACGGGGTGATTATCACGACCAGCCCCTCCGCATCTCGGCACAGCGGAACGTGTAACCGGCCTAAGGTCCCATTTCAACCGCCAATTTATTGTCCTTACAATGGGTAGGCTAACCACAAGGTACGAGCCAGAACCTTATAGGTCGGGTAGGACGGCACTACTGGCAAATACTATCTAGCAAAGGCACGAGTCGTGAAGGATAAAGCTTGCGTCAAAAGCATACGGAAAGATTCTAGCAACGGGGAAACCGGGGGAGGAACCGGTAGAGCTGCAAGAGCATAACCGGAAGGTCAAGCCAGGGAGGCCGGGTCATTTAACGGAAGTGGAAAGGTTCGAATCGAGGCTGAAAGAAAAGGGAAAAATAGGTAGCTCGTAGGACCCCACTGTAGTTGAAACGCGGGGCAAGACTGCGGGTGTTGGATACGACAGATGGCGCTGCCTAAACTTCATGGAATTCCATGAACTAGGGAAACAAGCAGTCTCAAATTTGCGCATGCACATTTCCAAGCTACCAAAACGGCTGCAGAGCATAGCATATATATCTATTTTTTTTTGCAGGCTTCAGACCTTCTTTATTGAATCTCGGGCCACCTGTAATAAATGGCGCGAGCCGTATGCGAGGAGACTTGCACGTACGGTTCTTAGGGAGGTTCCGGCCGAAAGATCGGCGCCTACCCGACTAGAGGCACAGAAAAATTAATCGAGTATAAAACTTATCTTCAAGCTTTACCTTATTTTGATCGTTTAGATTACGTTTCTATGATGGCCCAAGAACATGCTTATTCTTTAGCTGTAGAGAAACTTTGTAATTGTGAGGTACCATTACGAGCTCAGTATATACGAGTGTTATTTCGTGAAATAACTCGAATTTTAAATCATTTACTTGCTTTAACTACTCATGCTATGGATGTGGGGGCATTAACTCCGTTCCTGTGGGCCTTTGAAGAGCGAGAAAAACTTTTAGAATTCTATGAAAGAGTTTCAGGAGCTAGGATGCATGCCAGTTACATACGACCAGGCGGAGTTGCACAAGACATGCCTTTGGGCTTAAGTGAAGATATTTTTCTATTTACACAACAATTTGCTTCTCGTATTGATGAAATAGAAGAAATGTTAACCAACAATCGTATCTGGAAACAACGATTAGTTGATATTGGTACTGTTACCGCACAGCAAGCTTTGGATTGGGGATTCAGTGGTGTAATGTTAAGAGGCTCAGGAGTATGCTGGGATTTGCGAAAATCAGCACCTTACGATGTGTATAACCAATTGATTTTCGATGTACCCGTAGGTACCAGAGGAGATTGTTATGACCGTTATTGTATTCGTATCGAAGAGATGCGACAAAGTATTCGAATCATTATGCAATGTCTTAATCAAATGCCTAGTGGCATGATTAAAGCGGATGATCGTAAGCTATGTCCCCCTTCACGATCTCAAATGAAACAATCCATGGAATCTTTAATTCATCATTTCAAACTTTATACAGAAGGTTTTTCTGTACCAGCTTCTTCTACCTATACTGCAGTAGAGGCACCTAAGGGAGAATTTGGTGTGTTTTTAGTCAGTAATGGAACCAATCGTCCTTATCGTTGTAAAATAAGAGCACCTGGTTTTGCTCATCTACAAGGGCTTGATTTTATGTCCAAACATCACATGCTATCAGATGTTGTTACCATAATTGGTACTCAAGATATTGTTTTTGGAGAGGTAGATAGATAGAATTACTATTTCACAGGTAGGAAGGGCCCTACCTTTCTCGAGCCAAAAAAGATTTTTTTCGCGAAACTCAAAACGTCGCTGAATCATCTATGATGACTCATCAACATAGCGTGCAGAGAAGTATATACATAGCGAATTGCTACGGAATGCGCTATTTTAAGGCTTTTCTTTCCCGGAGCTACGCACTTTTCTGTTCGTTTTGCGAACGAGGAGCACAGAGGCAGAGGGTGCCTTGGCGCTTTTCTTCTCTATGCCCCTTTAATAAGTAGAGAAAATAAGCTTGCAAAGGTCACAGAGCGCAGTAAAAAAAAATCTATATAGATTTCATTCTGCTGTCTGCTTTACCCTTGGCATAGCGAATGACAGGGCCGGGTGGAACGATGAAAGCGCCCGCGGCCCATCAGGCTTATGGCATTCCTACGTAATGCCATAAAAAAAGCACCAATTTTATTATGTAACGACTAACTAAAATGCATCGTTATTAAATCTTTTGAGAATGCAAACCTAGAGCACCTACTTGACACACACAAGATCGAATCGCTTAAAGAAAAGATCTTATATACAGAAAACAATCTGAAATGAGAATACATAAGAAAGGTTGAAGAAAAGCGCGAGAAGGGCGCAGCAACTCTAGGATCTATTCGCAGTTTAATCTATCTTATTATAAGATGATAGCAAACCTTGCTGCAGGCGGTCAATCATCGTAGATGAGACATTAATACGAATAAAAAAGGCAAATACACCATGACACTAAAACAATTAACTTTTCGTTTAAAAAAAAAGTCTGCTGGCAGAAATTCATCAGGGCGTATTACTGTTTTTCATCGAGGAGGTGGATCGAAGCGATTGCATCGGAAAATGGATTTTCAACGGAGCACTTCGTCTATTGGCCTTGTACAAAGAATCGACTATGATCCTAATCGTTCCTCTTGGATTGCTTTAGTACGATGGCTCGGAGCAACGAGACAAGCGGAGGCAGCCAATAGTCAAACAGAAGAAAACGCCAAGCGTTTTCTTGGTCGGAGAGAAAAAAATCTTTTTTTTTTCGGCCTCTTATTTTCGTCTTCTTCCCTGTTCAGGAAAGCCCAGAGAAGAAATTACGTTTTTTTCTCTGCCCTTTTCTCTCCAGAGACAAAGAGAGAGGCCGCAATTTTAGGGCCTTTCGGTAGCTTTCTTGATTTACCTAGGATAGCCTCAGCCGGGTCAAAGCCCGCTTTCTTTGCTTCGCGAATGAAAAACTTTGGAGGACATGATACGTTTTCTGAAAATGAGGGCGGAAGATGGAAGACGCATAGCGGGGTGCAAAGAATCGAACGCAAAGCGCTTTCTTGGAGAACCAATATATTTTTTTCTTTCAAACCTGAGCATAGCGAAAAAGGACCGATGGTTGAGGCGGGCAAAGTAGATCGTGCACCTTTCACTTATATATTAGCTAGTGATCAGTTAGAAGCTGGCAAGACGGTAATGAATTGTGATTGGTCTAAACCTTCGACTTCGTTCGATCAACATAAATCTTCCCAGAATTTGCTAGCCCATAACGACCTTCGGTTCCGAAACCACTTTGTTCACCTAACAAATGAAGGCCAAAGGTCCCTCAGGGTGGAAGAGCCCGTGCAGCGTAGTCAGGCTGCTTCTTGGTTACGCCCCGGGGGGGACTACGCTTTAAGTGAGAATAAAAACATACTTGATTCCTATTATCAAATGGTAGGAAATTGCGTATCATTGGCTCATATACCTATAGGCACATGGATACATAATATTGAATGGAATCCGGGGCAAGGCGCAAAGTTGATTCGAGCTGCAGGGACCTTTGCTCAAATAATCAAGAAATTCGAAAATACACCACAATGTATTGTGCGATTGCCTTCGGGTGTTGACAAACTCATAGATTCCCGATGCCGAGCTACTGTCGGTATAGTGTCCAATCTTCATCATGGTAAACGTAAGCTTGACAAAGCGGGACAAAGCCGATGGTTAGGCAGACGTCCCATTGTTCGGGGTGTTGCTATGAATCCGGTGGATCATCCTCATGGAGGAGGTGAAGGACGCACAAAAGGAGGTAGACCTTCGGTATCACCTTGGGGAAAGCCCGCCAAAGGTGGATTTAGAACAGTAGTAAGAAAACGCAGAAATTAGTTTATGACACGATCTGTATGGAAAGGCCCTTTTGTGGATGCTTGCTTGTTCAAGCAAAAAAAGATCAGATGGAAAATTTGGTCACGTAGATCTTGTATTCTGCCTCAATTTGTCGGTTGCTATGCACAAATTTATAACGGAAAAGGTTCTGTTGGTTTGAAAATTACTGAAGAAATGGTTGGTCATAAATTTGGAGAGTTTGCTTCTACACGGAAACCTTCTTCCTCTGGGAGGAGAGCTTCGCCCTCGAGAACGAAAATGAGACAAAAAAAAAAGGTACGATAGTGAACTATGGCGCAAAAAATAAATCCGATTTCAGTCAGACTGAATCTGAATCGTAGTTCAGATTCAAGTTGGTTTAGTGATTATTATTATGGAAAATTGTTGTATCAAGATGTAAATTTTAGAGATTACTTTGATTTAATACGTCCACCTACGGGAAAAACGTTTGGCTTTCGTCTCGGTAAGTTTATTATTCATCATTTTCCCAAAAGGACATTCATTCACGTATTTTTTTTGGATCGACTTAGCCGATCGAGACACACAGGCCTTGGGGCAATACAATCGGTCAAGCTGATTAGGCGTATTGACGACGCTACGAAGATACAGCGAAACGAAGTCAAGATTCGGCGCTATGGATACGAGGATAGGTTACCATCGATGCACGGAATCGATCAATTACTTCGGATCAGCGGTTGGGTGGCCTCCAAAAACTCTACTTCTTTGAGGAACGATGCCCTTTTGGAGAATGATGACAGAAAAATGTCAGAAAAAAGCTATGCGTTTTCTTGTTTTGGCTCTCTGCGTCAAATTAGCGATGTATTTCCACAGACCCTTTTCGCGGCTGTGCGTGCTCCTCTAAATCATTTGGTCATGCAATACTTCTTTTATTCAAAGAACCGAATTCAATTTGATCCTATTGTTAACATAGTTTCCAATTTGGCGGCACGGAGCATAATTAAAAAATATATTACAAAGGGAACAGAAGAAAAAGAGGACAGCTTGAAAAAAAGAATGCGTTCTATTCTGTCAAATAAACGCATTTGTTCGAAAAAAGAAGGCTTAACCTATTCTATGGACAAAACCGCGCAAGGCTCCTATGTGGAAGCCTTACGGGGTTCTACCCACTTCATCCGCTTGGCGAATGAAGTGGGCTTTGCGAGAAAAAATAGACCCGAAATTTCTCCGAACATCCAAACGGCTTATTCAGTTTGGCTCTTCTCTGAAGATATTCATTCCGGAAGGACAGAGATGCGTAGCGCGGAAGAGCTTTTAGCTCTGCGCACGGCGCTCCCCAGCTTTGTCCGGGCACTAACGTTCCCACACCAAAATGCCCTCCACTGCTTGCGCAAACAGAGCCTTTTAAGGCTTCGTTTTCGAATTCATCGCGAGCAAGGCGTGCCATTAGCTGATAATTACATGATGAAAAATACAGAGCTGATTCGGCAACCCTGGTCTATATTGGATTTTGGTGCTCCCTTCATTTCAAGAGATGCTGAATGGAGGAAAGTTCACTCTTTGTTCAGTCGTTATTATTATTGGAAAAAAATGCAATTTTTTTTATCTAATCAAACAAAAACTAATACCTTAATTAGGCCAGTCAAAATAGCTTCTGTTTATCAAAGTGCTTCTCTAATTGCTCAAGAAATATCTTGGAAACTGGAACAAAAAAAATCATTTCGACAAATTTGTAAATCTACATTTCAAGAGATTGAAAAATGCCAATATGTTAAAGGAATCCGTATTTGTTGTTCGGGCCGATTAAATGGCGCAGAAATAGCTAAAACTGAATGCAAAAAGTACGGTGAAACCTCTTTACATGTATTTTCCAATCAAATCGATTATGCGAAAGCACAAGCATCTACTCCTTATGGGATTTTAGGTGTCAAAGTGTGGGTTTCATATTTTTAACACAAAAAAAGGGACAAGTTGTGCTATATCCAAAACGTACAAAATTTCGTAAATATCAAAAAGGCAGATTTAAGGGTTGCAAAGCAGACGGTACACAACTTTGTTTCGGAAAATATGGCATGAAAAGTTGTGAAGCTGGTCGTATCTCATATCAAGCAATTGAAGCAGCGCGTCGTGCTATAAGCAGAGAATTTCGAAGAAATGGTCAAATATGGGTAAGAGTTTTCGCAGATATTCCTATTACTAGTAAACCCACCGAAGTCAGAATGGGAAAAGGAAAAGGGAATTCTACAGGTTGGATTGCTCGTGTGGTAGAAGGACAAATCTTATTTGAAATGGATGGTGTGAGTCTGTCAAATGCGCAACAAGCTGCCACATTAGCGGCGCATAAATTATGTTTGTCAACCAAGTTTGTTCAATGGTTTTAATTAGTTAATGGATAAAGAACGAAGCCGAAAGGCGCGGAGCGAAGCGAAGAAAGTGGGTAAAGACCAGGAATCTTTGTAAACTTATGGCCTCTATGGGCCCGAAAACGAACAAGCAGTCGAGACGATAGAAATGTTGAGACCGTAAAACGAGTAAAAAATTTATTATTATAAATAATTCATGGTCTTTGACCCCAATGCGGAGTTTTGTTCCACACAGCACTTTTCTCGTTTCTGAATAGAATAAAGCGCATGGCGTTGAGGTCGAAGACCCCCGAGTGAAGCGCTAAGGCTTCCGGGCTAAAATATTTGCTGCGAAAAGTTAAAAACCATTTTTTTCGCTTTCTTGGGGCGCGAAGCTAATCAAGAGCTTGCTACTACGTCCTTCTACGCTTCTCCTCTTATTATGTAAAAGGAAGGCATAACAGCCCGCTATTTCTGAATCAGATAGGGGACAGTGCTTATATTCGTTTCCACCTGAAATAAAAAAAAAAGCAGCCAACTTATGTTCACTCCAAATAGACTCCGTTTTCATTACGAAAATTTATTACGTCAAGATTTGTTGTTAAAATTGAATTATGGCAACATTATGGAAGTTCCTAGATTGTGTAAAATAATAATAGTTCCAAAGGCACCCTCTAATTTGATAAAAAATGTAAAATTAGCTATGGAGATTGTTTGTGGTCAAAAATTCATACGGACACGAAGCAGAGATTCGGCAGGAAAGTCGTTTCGATTTAATAAATTTCTATTGAATCGAGAGTCGAAAAAAGACACAGGATATGTCACTTACCTAGCACAGAGCACTCTACGGGGGCATACCATGTATAATTTCTTGGAAAAACTTATTACGATAATATCTTTTTACGATTACCCAGTTAAAGTACAAAAAAGCTCCATTCGATTATCAATGCCAACGCCGTTGTTACGATTATTTCCGGAAATACAAAATCATTTCGAGATTTTTGAACATATTCAAGGGTTTGATGTAACTATTGTTACTTCGGCCAAAACACAAGATGAGGCTTTCATTTTGTGGAGTGGTTTTCTGCAAAAAGAGGTTTAGTCATATGTCAAATCAAATTATACGAGATCATACACGTAGATTACTTGTGGCTAAATATGAATTGGAGCGAATGCAATGTAAAGCTATTTCTCGACACAAAAACCTCCCTAATCAAATACGTTATGAATATTTTTTAAAGTCGTCTAAGTTGCCAAGAAATAGTTCCAGAACACGAGTAAGAAACCGATGTATTTTCACAGGTCGCCCCCGTTCCGTATATAAGTTATTTCGCGTTTCTCGTATAGTCTCTCGTGAATTAGCATCTAAAGGTTCTTTAATAGGCATGAACAAATCGTGTTGGTAGTCAATGGAATAAAGGTTAGCTTTGCGAGTACCCATAGGGTGCAGCAAAAAAAACTCTTTTTTGCTTGAAATAGTTTTTTTTTGCTCTACGTTTTTTGGTTTCATCCTTTACAGCGCTGTGCGCTCTTTGGCTTCTGAATACCGAACGAACTCGACCGGTGTGCCGCGCTATGTATGCGCCCTAAACCCAAGACGTACTTGCTGGGCTTTGTTACCATAAGGTTGCAACATGTCCCACTCCTAATGAATTAGCAGTCTTGAGGCGGTTATACTGGAATGCGCGAAAGCCCCTCCTAAGCTAAACCACGGAAAAAATTATGTAGAGGACGGTTGCCTCGATCTTCCTGACTGAGGTTATAAAATTGCCATTATAACAAGAAGAATGCGGTCCTGTTTCCAAAGAGGTCAGGACCGAAATAATGAATAGAAAGCAGGGTCCTTTAAAATGAAGGATATTGAAACCACGGGCTTCGCCCCAAGTTCAAGAAAATCTCGCCGAGCGTAAACCATTATTGTATCACAATCCTACCTAACCATGTGGCTACTCTTTGCGTACTAAAATGCGCGAGTTGATGGCGTGGAATAACTCCATTGCTAGAATTCTACAAGATTTTGATTAGGTTACGCGCAAATCTCATCCGCTGCAATAAGCAGGCAAGGAACTCATGTTTCGTGCAGCGTGCTTGAATGAGCGTACAAGAAAATATCTATCCGCCCGCGTTTACTAATAAAATAGATTCTACCGCCTCCGTCACCTTAATGAGCTTTTTTAACATAAGAACTTTCAAACGCGTAATGGTCAAATCCCATGAAATAAGAGTTCGACCTATACCCAAGTGAAGGCCAGAGCTCTTATTAGAAGCGCCGCAAAATACTTATAAATAGAATATCTCCATAGTCTACCGTAGGTGCAATTACTGGCGTGTAGTCTATAAAGAGGGTGACTATACGATGATAACTGGTGAATCTGCACCTGAATCAAAAGGTCGCGGCTGGGATGCTTTTAACATATAACCTTTGCATGCTACTTGCCATCAGCAAATCACGCGAAGTAATACTAGATTTGCGGATGAACCAAAAATGCCTTGAGAGCGCCCGCGGACGCCCGACGATAGCACCTCTGAGAATCAACTTGAGCTGTATGAAGCGGAAGCTTTCACGTATAGTTCTGAGGACCTACCTATTCCGATTATTCGAAAAGAGAAACGAGAGAATAAAACGCTTGCTTTTGTCAGCATCAAGGTGTCTCTGGTGTTTCCGTTTTGTGTCTCTATTGGGATTTTCTTACGATTTTGTACAATGCAAGTTTTCTATTAACAGATTCTGTAGGAAAGCAAACAGAAGGTTGAGAATCTTTTTAAAATGTCATTTTTTTGATTAAATCTATTCCAAAAAAATGAAAAAAATCTCTGAACCGAAGTCTCTAATTTCTTCATCAACAACTCGTTTAGGGCTTAGTATAATAAAGAATCTTATCCACTTCAAAGTGGGCTTTGATACGGGATCGTGAAGTACGAAAAACCGATGGCGAGATTCTATGCCAAGTTTATAAAAAAAAATGAAGTCAAGTTTATGGAAGCCAAATTATTTTGTTTTTTGGAAATAATTGGAGTTGGGTACAAAGCCAGTACTAATCCACAAGGCTCTATTTTATATCTAAAATTAGGCTTTAGTCATGAGATTCGACTTCAAGTCACGTCTGCAGTTCGCGTTTTTTGCTTCAAGCCCAATATCATTTGTTGTACCGGAATAGATCATCAAAAAGTAACTCAATTTGCTGCCAGCATCAAAAGTTGTAAACCTCCTGAAGTTTATAAAGGAAAAGGTATACAATATCGAAACGAAATTCTACATAAAAAACAAGGAAAAAAAAAATAAATCATGTCATATATTTTAGGAACTAATTTAGTGCCGAATGAACAAGTAGAAATTGCTTTAACTCGAATCTTTGGACTTGGCCCTAGAAAAGCAATTCAAGTGTGTGCTCAATTAGGTTTTAATGATAACATTAAAGTTAATAAGTTAACTAAGTATCAAATTGACCGAATTATCAAAATAATAAGTCAAAATTATTTAGTTGATTTAGAATTAACAAGAGTAATTCAGAGGGATATTAAACAATTGATGAGTATTGGTTGTTATCGTGGTTTTCGCCATAATGCGGGATTGCCCTTACGTGGTCAACGAACTCATACTAATGCTAAGACTTGTCGCAAATTCAGAAACGTTTCGATCAATCAACGAAGTTGATTCAGGCCGCAGGCTGTAAGTTTTTTTTATTATCCATGATAAATGATGAAGGCGCGAAGCGATGTGTAATGAAATTGAAATTTCATTACACAGTTTGTTATTGGCTTTTTCTTCGCAAAAACATCATCGATTGGTAAGGCCGGCTCCTATTGGTTGGCATATAGGCGCAACGGGTCAAAGGGCGCAGTAAATCCATATATATATATATTTTTTTTGAGTCATCGCATATTTTTCATCTATTCTTGCACCGTAACCGCTTCTCGGCAGGGCGGGCTCGGATAATAGAATCTCTCACCCAGAGAACCAAAAGCTGCGGCGTTCTCTTTTGTTTAATGGATTATTTTGTACAAATTTTTTCCACAAAATTTATTTTTGATTAGTAAACAGATAAGATGGATTGGAAAAAAACCCGATCGATGATATCAAACAAAATCTAAACGTTCAAAAAAAACTCATGCAGAAGAAAAAAAAGCACGGTATTGCATATATTCGATCAACTTTAAGTAATACCATCATTACTGTAACAGATCATAAAGGAGATACAAAAACTTGGTCCTCCTCAGGTTCATTGGGGTTCAAGGGATCTCGTCGCTCAACCAATTATGCTGCTCAAGCAACTGCAGAAAATGCTGCCCGAACTGCTATTCAACTAGGAATTAAGTCAGTTGAGGTTGAAATAAAAGGGTTAGGTTATGGAAAGGAATCGTCGCTACGTGGTTTACGACTAGGAGGTCTTATTATTACTAAAATTAGAGATGTGACCCCAACCCCACATAATGGATGCCGACCCCCTAAAAAACGCCGTGTTTAAATATCATCATAAAGTTATTCATTTTCAATTACTTGACAATGCAATATAGTGAAATCCCGGGGTACAGGCCCGGTTTCACCATTTTCTAATGCTAATGTAGGAAGCCCTCGTTAGAGCGAGTTTATCCTATCTGGGAAGATAACAACAAGTGCCAATCCTTTCCAGTCTTATTATAAAAACCAGCCAAGTTTGTGGGTAAAGATACTTTCTTTCTAGAAAAAACAACAAGAAGTAACTTTGGATCAATTTATGACACGGATTTTCTTTTTTGAGGAAAGAAGGATCGAATAAACTCGAAAGCGAACCCGGGCTATTTTACTTGTCTTATAGAAGATTACAGAAACGTAATAAAAGGCCGAAAGAAAATAGATTTTTGCTACACCCGCAATTACATAGTAATTGCATTCCTCATGAAACTGAGTATGAGGCGCAACTCTCAGCCATACGACTCCAGTCTCTCCTGGCTTGCTTTATTAGTCGAGATTGTGTAAATAGAACACGTCTTTACGCCTTCATTTGTGTTCTAACCACATGAAATGAATATGACATCACTTGGCTAAATGGTTGGGTTGGCCTCATTTCGATTGATCAGCCCTTGAATGGTCATTGTTTTGACAGAAACAAAAATGAAATTGTTATGCTAGAAGGTGCAAAATTAGTGCGACCCGTTGGCCCACAAACCTAAAAATACTTAAAAAAAATATATATATTTTTTTTTTGGCCGGAACTTAGTATTCTAACTCTTGTCGGATGCAGGTGTAATCCCTGTTGCGCGGTAATGTCCCGCAAACTCTCGATCATTACATGGGAGTGGCAACCCCGGAATTTATAGCAGAATGGTCGCAGGAAGAAAACCGAGAGGAACACTTTGGTTAACGAGTTAAAGCTTCGGTGCCCGATCACCTTCGGTATGCTGAACCCTTACTGGGGGCTAGACTACAAGTCAATGAGGACGAGTATGATTAGCTTGATTTCTAATCATAGGCATTCTGGGAATACAGTAAAAGAGGCCAGGAAAGTAGTTGCTTCCACTACGTTCTACGTGCATGTTCCACCTCCCGCAGTATTGCTCGTCTCTTAGGTTTTCGCAACAATCCGACTCGGGAACGGGGTAACTACCTTGAACTCCAAACAGATGATCGTAGGGTAGGCTAGCCAGGCCACATGTTCATTGGTAGCAGGATTCTCCAAAAAGCGAAAGCGCGGTGATAAATTCTTGTGATATGCTTACTTGGAGACTCATAACTTTGAAAAAAACTGGGTGTTCCGGGTAAAAACTATATATATTTTTTTTAAGTGATATTTTTCAATAAAAAATCTATTTTTTTTACCTGTGGCCTGGACACGCTATGCCCGGGCCAAAGGCCGAAGGGCTTGTGTTCAGATTAGAATCCAGGATCTATAAGGCTTCGCAGCAGAATGACCATAGAAAACAAAACGCAGGCACTCCAAAAGAGGCTAACGGCTGGAACACAGACCATATGGATAGGTATATTAAACAAATATGCAAACTTTTAATTGCTAAAATTTTCTTTTACATGGCCGAAACTCTCGAAGATACAAACATTATGAGAAGAGCCGTATGAGGCCGTAGGCTCACGTACGGTTCGGAAGCCGAGCTGCGTCAGCAATAGAGTGGCTTAGGTTAACATCGGAGCAGGAGCAGCTACCATTGCTTTAGCGGGAGCTGCTATAGGTATTGGAAACGTATTTAGTGTGCGCCTCGCTAGAGCGCGTTTGGATCAGCGAAGGTCAATAGATTATCGCCTGGGCGGTCCCCTAACCCGTAGCGGAAACAGACCGCAGGGAACCATAGCATGGGGCCTGGTTAAGTTTCGTGGCACGGTTATCACGAGTGCGTCAGGGTCAAGCGTTACCCCTTCCGACAAAGGTGGCCCGGAAGGCTCCAAGGCCCAACTAAATTCTTGGTGCGAACAACCCTCCGGGGGAAACTGCGAGAAGCATGAAAAACCGCTCACTAACCTAAACCACGAGCAAGCACCCAAACGTGAAAGCGAGGGATCACCCCAATAGACCCTTTAAGGTTAACACTTGGGTACATGCCAGTCAAGGAGCCAAGGTATAAACTAAAAATAAATGGGTGACAGATCAGCCATAGGTACTCCGGAGGATACACTGGGCGAAGCAAGTCGTGCATGCGACAATGCCCGTAACGTGAAAAATTTTGAGGAAAGGGCTGTAAATGGTAATGTGCTACCCTTTACAGACGCGGGCATGCCCGCGTCTGTAAAGGGCAGCAAAAATCAGCGAAAGCAACTACTGAAACTAACGCCAATAAAAAGCGCGGCAGACCGATGGCGCCTCCCACGCTCTAACTTTAGCTAGATAGCATAGCCTACAGCCGGCGGAGGCTGTTTTCTACAAATTTGGTCCGAACCTGCAGATCACGAAGAAGGGGCAGAAGGTAGCGTCAATATACTACTCATTTCCCCGAAAAATCTAGAAAAGTTTCACATAAAATCAAAGCCCCGCTTTACTTAGTGAGATAACTACACTCGAAGAACCTTATTCTAGAGTGAAGCATGGCTACAGCCGGGCAGATTACTCACAATACACGGATGGATCCAACTTGTGCAGTAGCACAAACCAGCTTGCACTACATCACTTAGGACCCAAAGACCAAAGGGCTCTTGTCAAAGTAGCCACAGCCGAATCTAGAAAGTAGATCACACTATGCTGCAAATGCCATAGTTATGAGGTGCACGCGGAAGAGGAGGGATGGAATCGCATAGTAGCCGTGTGTCCTTGTGCAGAGAGGACTAGTAGTGCTTATACGGCAAGAAGCCGCAAAAGCTGAAAAATTTTGCCATGGACGAGCCACATGCGAAGAAACTTGCACGTGTGGTTCTGACCGGGGGGGAGAAAAGCACCCTATCGGAATTCTTCGATGTGCGGAGCTTCGCATCTGAAACCCGATGACGCTCTGCGTTCTGCCGGGGCCTTGGGCAGTAATCCAACTCCCGCCGACTCGCGAAGAGCTGGCAATGCCGCGGAGTTAGGGAAGTGGCTTGTTTAAGTGTAGGCGGACGAATCTCGACAATAGCCGCTCTTCTAAACTAGGGGGGATTATTCTCATCACAGGTTGCCGCCCTTACTTGAGTATACCGAGAATCGACGGTGAAAGGGAGCCCCTAGGGGGGGGAATGAACGACCTGTGGTCGCCGACGTTAGTCGGTTAGGCTTAGAAAGCACTGAACAGGCTGGGCGGGTCGACAAAGATGACAGCTACGAGAATGGTAATCCTGGTGACAGAGATATACATTCGGGGATGAATAGAAAACCTCCCACAGAAAAGGCCGCAGGTCCAGATTCTTTCTCTGGCGAGGAATGTAGTTCTGGCTTTTTACCAGAAGAAAGCGAAAAAAAAAAGACTGTTTTTTGTGCTGCTTGCCTGGCAAAATTCTTCAATCTTACGCGTGAACCTAATGGGAAGTAGGAGAACCTGATGGAGATCATATCGGACTTCAACGTACTGATAGCAGCTTGAGATAAGCTGGAATCTGACTCGGATAAGGAGCGAAACCGACAATGAAAACACTGGAAGGTATTAGCCTATAATTGTTCCGAAAAGCCTAAGAGAGCCCGTAAAAAATTTACATTTTTTCTTTTTCCTCGGAATCACGTAAGATATGAAAAAAGAGGAGCCGTATGATGGGCAACTATCACGTACGGTTCTTAGGGGGGGGGGAGTTGCGTATCATGGGTACCTTCTTCTCGCCGCGAAGGGCGATATGAAAATGACCCCCTATCCAACCTCATTCTGTTGCGCGAAATCCATCATTGGCTAAGCAATTATTTGGTTATGCCATTTTAGGTTTCGCTTTAACAGAAGCTATTGCTTTGTTTGCCTCAATGATGGCCTTTTTGATCTCATTTGTTTTTTAATTTTCTGGTGCTGGGATTTTTTGGGAAAAACAATCTATTTTGGCTGCACTTTGTTGGCTACGCCAACAGGGCTGCGCCCAAAAAATCTAGATGTTTTGGCACCTTAGGGCCGAACGATTCATACGTTCGAGCCCTTCACCACTTGCTACCAGGAGCATGAGCGTAAAAGAACTGAACTGACAACCTGCGGCCTTTCCAATGGCTTTGAGAGCAGAGCCCTAAAGGCTCATTGGATGAAAAGAGAAGCAGGCGCGAAGCGATATATATATATCTATTTTTTTTTCTTTTTTAGCTGTTTCACTTCTCGTCCTAAATAATCTTTAATAATCTTTCATAATG